ACTCATTCCGCTTCGAAAAAAAGGAACTCCTATCAATCCAACAAACAGAGTAAATATTCCCAATACAACTAAAGGAAATAGCATTGTCTTGCCCGATTCTTTCGGATATGCAAAAGATCCCTTATGGAAGAAAGGATAAGTGACAACCAAACCTCTGTTCTTTTTGTACAATCCTTCCATCTTATTGGAAATTGAAAATGCTTCTTTGGAAAAGGAATTATTGCTTCCTATAATTTGATTCGACATAGAATCCGCTCTCGTTCTATTTAATATCCCGGATTCCTCCTCTCCCCACATAGAAGTCGAATATAATGTAATATGGTTGTGATATGAATTAACTAAATTGACGCGGAAGTCCCCTTCAAAAGTAAGTAAATACATACGAAACATGTAAAAGGCAGTTAATCCTGCTGTGAACCAAGTTATTCCCCCAAAAATGGGAGAATATAACTTACTATCACTAAGAATTTGGTCTTTAGACCAAAAACAAGCAAAAGGTGGAATACCAGAAAGAGAAAGTGTCCCTAAAAGAAAAGTGATTCCCGTAATTGGCATATATTTCCTCAAACCACCCATAAGAGCCATATTCTGACTTTTACTGGGGCAATATCCAACAATGGGTTCCATGGAATGGATGACTGATCCGGATCCTAGGAACAATAATGCCTTGGAATAAGCATGTGTAATCAAATGGAACAGAGCGATTCGATAAGAATCTATCCCTAGAGCTAACATCATGTAACCTAATTGAGACATAGTAGAATAAGCCAAGCCTTTTTTAAGATCTTTTTGAGCGAGAGCCATAGTAGCTCCCAATAGAGCTGTTATTCCACCTATCCAAGAGATAAGATACATTATTAAAGGTAGAGCTTTAAAAAGAGGAAACAACCGAGCTACAAGAAAAATTCCTGCTGCTACCATAGTAGCGGCATGTATAAGAGCTGAAATAGGAGTAGGCCCTTCCATAGCATCAGGTAACCATACATGAAGTGGAAATTGTGCAGATTTGGCTACTGGACCTAAAAATAAGAGAAAAGCACACGAAGTAACAAAAAACGAACCAACCCCATCAACGGCAGTCAATTCGTTGAATTTTTCAGACAAATATTGAAATTCAAAACTACCTGTTACCCAATAAAAACCTAGGATTCCTAATAAGAGTCCAAAATCCCCTGCACGATTAGTTATAAATGCTTTTTGACAAGCATTAGCCGCGCTGGGTCGCGTAAACCAGAAACCTATCAATAAATAGGAACACATTCCTACTAATTCCCAAAAAAAATATATTTGTAATAAATTAGGGCTAATAACTAACCCCAGCATAGAAGCATTGAAAAAATTAAGGTAAGCGAAAAACCTCACATATGTTTTATCATGCGACATATAATTATCGCTGTAGATCATAACCATGGTTCCAACTGTTGTAACTAAAACTAACATAATGGAAGTAAGTGGATCAATCAAATAGCCTAACTCTAATGAAAACTTATTATTGATAACCCAGGACCAGAAATACCGATAGATGGGACCGCCGGTAATCTGTTGCAAGAACAAATTGAAAGAAAGAAACATAGCTACGCTTAACAGAAAAATGCTAATAAGAGCCCATGTACGGCGAACACTCTTAGTTGCTCCTGGAAAAAAAAAGGATCCTAATCCGATTGGTACAGAAGCTGAAAGCGGAAGGAAAGGTACGACCCGAGCATATTTGTATATAAATTCCATAGGAAGATTAAATCATTATTCTCAATATTTTTATATTCCACATTCTTGATTTCCAATCCACTAGACCCTGAAGAGAATAAAATAAAAACGATAGATCATAAATAAAGAAGAACGATAGAATATGGGATGAATCTTATCGATTTCATATTTATTGTGACCTTTTTTCATCTTTTTTCTGCAAAAGATTTGCACCGGTCAATACTGATACTAATCAAATATTTGTAAGATGAGCAAGAAGGAACTCTTTTTCAGTCTAGGTACTGAGCTATTAGTCATGTACACATACATTCTTATTTTATGAAATTTTCTATTGTAGATCAATAGTAGTATTAAGAATAGAATTGAATAGAAAATGAAACCAATTGGAATTCTTAAGATGAGAAATAATTGAATCTGTTAAAATGACATAGTTTTCATTTACTCAAAATTCGATATACCTATGTAAGAATTGATAATTGTTATCAATTTGTATCGTGGATCTTATTACTAGTAAATATTCTATAATAAGGTTGCAAAATGCAAGAAAAATATGATAGAATATTCTATCATATTTTTAGAAATAAAATGGAACTAAACTATAAAAATGAATTGAATTTAAAGATATATAATATAAGAAGTTTACAAAATAAAAAAATAGAGAATATTCAAAAATTTGATATTTTTTTCTAAAAAAAAAATCGAACTATAAAAATATTATGGCTGTACCAAAAAAACGCACCTCTAAATCCAAAAAACAGCATCGTAACAAGGTTTGGAGGAAAAAAGCAAATTCGGACGCAAGAAAAGCTCTTTCTTATGTTACGAGTTATTCTTCTTTAAGAGAGTTTTTTTTCGGTGAGAAGGATGAGGTGATAATAGGACCAAGCCCGAACATACCGAGAGACCTACTGAACCTCCCGAGAGACCTACTAATGGGAAAAAAACCCAAGGGTTTTTCTTCCTACCTTAGCAGAGGAAGGGATGAAGAAGATCCCAAAAATAATGAATAAATTAGAGGAAGTGGTGTAACTATAGTACACCCTCCAAGTCCCTAGAGAGGAGCAATGAGAATCTCTAGGGTCTCTTGGAGGTATTTGAAAAGATTAAGGGACACGGTTCTATAATCCACTACAGCCCTTCTTTCTGACCTTAAAGATCGGGAATTTATTAATCATTCCGTCATGCCTTTTTTTCTTTCTCAATGGAAAAGGAGAGTGCATCGTTCTTTTTAATAATACCGGATAAACTCCGACATTAAATCTTGCTGGTATCGTAGCTTTATTCTATGAAAGTTGCATTTTATTTATGCCGAAGAGAAATTCGATCGAAACGTAGGAATATATAGACCATGAACAAAAAGAAATGGATCTCATTCTTTTTTCTTACTCTAAATTAAATAAATAATATTGAACTTCGAAATATTTTTTTTTTTTATGATCAAAAATTTGTCTGTTCGCCCCTCTTTGATTCCTAGAGAACAAAGAGGATCTGTTGAATCTCAAGTATGTTATTTAACCAGTCGAATTCAAAAACTTACTGAACATTTGGACCTGCACGGAAGAGACTACTCGTCCCAAAGAGGTTTGTGGAAAATTGTGGGTAAACGTAAACGACTTCTGATTTATCTGTTCAAGAAAGATAGACTTCGTTACAAACGTTTAATCGATCAATTAGATATTCGTGGACTGCGTTAATTTTGAACGAAATTTGAAGAAAGAAATTATGTTTTATTAAATTCCGGATCCTAATGAGTCATTCTTTCTTTTGTTCTCATTGATTTTTTTAACCGGGGAAGAGTTATTATTATGGTTGTTAGGGAGAAAGACCTCATGATGGTAAGTATGGGTCCTCATCATCCATCAATGCATGGTGTTCTTCGACTTATTGTTACTCTAGATGGTGAAGATGTTATTGACTGTGAACCTATATTAGGTTATTTACATAGAGGTATGGAGAAAATTGCTGAGAACCGAACAATTGTTCAATATCTACCCTATGTAACACGATGGGATTATTTAGCTACTATGTTCACAGAGGCGATAACGGTTAATGCACCAGAAAAATTGGAAAATATTCAAATACCTAAAAGGGCCAGCTATATTAGAATGATTATGCTAGAGTTAAGTCGTATAGCTTCTCATTTGTTATGGCTTGGACCTTTCATGGCTGATATTGGTGCGCAGACTCCTTTCTTTTATATTTTAAGAGAGAGGGAAATGATATATGATTTATTTGAAGCTGCCACGGGCATGCGAATGATGCATAATTATTTCCGTATTGGAGGAGTAGCTGTAGATTTACCCTACGGTTGGGTAGATAAATGCTTCGATTTTTGCTATTATTTTTTTCCAAAAGTGACAGAATATGAAAGACTTATTACATGCAATCCTATCTTTTTAAAACGAGTTGAGGGAGTAGGCATTATTAGTAGAGAAGAAGCAATAGATTGGAGTTTATCAGGACCCATGCTACGAGCTTCCGGAATCCAATGGGATCTTCGTAAAGTGGATCATTATGAATGTTATGATGAATTGGATTGGGAAATCCAATGGCAAAAAGAAGGAGATTCGTTAGCTCGTTATTTGCTTCGAATCGGAGAAATGAAAGAATCTATAAAAATAATTAGACAGGCCCTAGAAATAATTCCGGGAGGTCCCTATGAAAATTTAGAGGTTCGACGTTTAAATAAGGGAAAAGATTCGCAATGGAACGATTTTGAATCTCGATTTATTAGTAAAAAACCTTCCCCTACTTTTGAGTTATCAAAACAAGAACATTACGTGAGAGTAGAAGCTCCCAAGGGGGAATTAGGAATTTTTTTTATAGGAGATGATAACATTTTTCCCTGGAGATGGAAAATCCGACCACCTGGTTTTATTAATTTGCAGATTCCTCCTCAACTGGTTAAAAGGATGAAATTAGCCGATATCATGACGATTTTGGGTAGTATAGATATCATTATGGGAGAGGTTGATCGTTAAAATGGTGATTAATATAGCAGATCTCGAAGAACAAGCTATCAATTTATTTTCTCGATTGGGATTTTCAAAAGAAATATATAGTCTTATATGGATTCTAATTGACATAATTATCCTTCTATTGGGAATTACGATAGGAGTATTAGTTATTGTATGGCTCGAAAGAAAAATATCTGCGGGAATACAACAACGCATTGGACCTGAATACGCCGGTCCTTTGGGAATTATTCAAGCTTTGACGGATGGAATAAAACTACTGCTAAAAGAGGATATTATCCCATCTAGGGGGGATATTTGGTTATTTAGTATTGGACCAGCAGTAGTGGTGATACCTATTTTTTTAGGCTATTTAGTAATTCCCTTTGGTCGCCACATTGTTTTAATTGATCTTAGTATAGGCGTTTTCTTTTGGATTGCAATTTCAAGTATTGCTCCCCTTGGACTGCTTATAGCAGGATATGGATCCAATAATAAATATTCTTTTTTAGGTGGTCTCCGAGCTGCTGCTCAAGCTATTAGTTACGAAATTCCTTTAGCTTTATGTGTGTTATCTATATCTCTACGTGTGATTCGTTGGAATATGAGATTCATTTTTCCCTCTTTTTATTAATAACTAAAAAAAGGGAAAAACAGAAGTGAATGGGATGAATATTCCGATCAAAAAACTAGATAGTCATATGGGTGAGATCAAACAGTTTACAAATCTTGCAGTAAGATGATTAAGTCCCATCCCCCATGTACAAGAGTGAGAGCATGCAAAATCAGTGAAAACTGTGTACCCCAGTTCATATATTAGTCATTGGGGCCCAATAGCGGGGAGGCAAAGGACAAAAGAAAAGTATGAAGTTACTGTCATATATACTAAAAATCAAGCAAAGGTAGATGGTGAGAAACACCAAGATATAAAAAAGATTAGTGAAAAAAAGAAACTGATATCTAGACCAAAGATATTTCCATAGAAATGGGATAACAATAAGGACTTGACATTGGTAGGGATGATCAAGTAGTACTTCCCCAAAACCCCGATCTACAATATGTTTCTATCTACTTAAATAAAAAATGGCTATCCAGAACGAAGTAATCCTTTACACAGTTTTCTTTCTCTGGCAAAAAAATACTGAAGGTTAAGATAGGTTCAAAAGCTCTATTTGTAGCAAACGGAATCTCATTGGGATCTGGTGCTTTTTTTTTGTGTTCTTTATTTCTTAATGTATTTCTTAATGACCATTGAGAAGCCGTATGAAGTGAAAGTTTCACGTACGGTTTTGGAATAGAGATGAAAACAGTGATGTTTCTGTCGACTATAATTATCCAATAGTTCAAGTACAATTGATATAGTTGAAGCACAGTGCAGATATGGTTTTTTAGGATGGAATTTGTGGCGTCAACCTATAGGGTTTTTAGCTTTTTTCATCTCATCTCTGGCAGAATGTGAAAGATTGCCCTTTGATTTACCAGAAGCGGAAGAAGAATTGGTAGCGGGTTATCAAACTGAATATTCGGGTATCAAATTTGGTTTATTTTACGTTGCTTCTTACCTAAATCTATTAGCTTCTTCATTCTTTGTTACAGTTCTTTACTTGGGCGGATGGAACTTATCAATTCCATTCATACCCATTCTGGAACATTTTGAATGGGATTCTATTTCTGGAATTAGCGAGGTCGTTAATATAACAATCGGGGTCCTAATTCTATTAGCTAAAGCCTATCTGTTCTTATTTATTTCTATCACGGCAAGATGGACCTTGCCTAGGATAAGAATGGACCAATTATTGGATCTTGGGTGGAAATTTCTTTTACCTATTGCTTTGGGTAATCTGTTACTAACAGCCTCTTTCGAACTTATTTTATTGTAACTAACTCTCTTTTCTTCTTCGTGAAGAGGTTCTTATCAATTTTGCAATATATCCAAATTTGATAGATCAAATCTATGAAGAGAAAGAAATTTCTATGAAATGATTATTCAAGGAGATTTTACACATGTTCTCCATGGTAACTGGGTTTGTGAATTATAGTGAACAAGCAATACAGGCTGCGAGATACATTGGGCAAGGTTTTTTTGTTACCTTATATCACATGAATCGTTTACCTATTACTATTCAATATCCCTATGAAAAATGGATCCCATCAGAACGATTTCGCGGGAGGATCCACTTTGAATTTGATAAATGTATTGCTTGTGAAGTATGCGTCCGTGTATGCCCGATCAATCTACCTGTTGTGGATTGGAAAGTTGGAATAGATATGGGGAAAAAACGATTGGAAAATTATAGTATTGATTTTGGAATTTGTATCTTTTGTGGAAATTGTGTCGAATATTGCCCCACAAATTGTCTAGCGATGACTGAAGAATATGAACTTTCGACCTATGATCGTCATGAATTAAATTATGATCATATTGCTTTAGGACGTTTACCAATATCCGTTGTTGAAGATTTAACAATTCAAACAATTCCGAGCTCAACATAACATATTAACTTAGTATGTCTGAAGAAATTACGGACAAATTTTATGATTCAATCATTTCTACGATTATTCAGATTGTGCTGCGATCAAAGAGTATCTAATAAACAAAATATTTTTTTTTTTACAAATCAGGAATTAATTAATAATTCTATTCACATTCCATTAATAATGTCTATTATGGATCTATAGATTAATTAATCAGTGCCCATATCAAATAAAATGACAAATCCAGTATAGCATATAGGTAAATGGGGTAACTTTTTATTTAGTGAATGGGAGGAAATAATATTCAAACTTATTGTACACATAATGAATCGACCTGAATCGATATATGATATTCTTTTGTTGGCTCCTCTAACGCTAAGTCTTATATTAGGAGGTATAGGAGTAGTATTAATTACTAATATAATTTATTCCGCTCTTTCATTGGGGTTAGTTCTAATTTGTATATCTTTTTTCTATATTATACTGAATGCGGATTTCGTAGCTGTTGCACAAATCCTGATCTACATAGGAGCTGTTAATATTTTGATTCTATTTGCCGTGATGTTGATGAATAATCCAAAATATCCCAATTATGCCCCTCCCTGGACTGTCGGAGATAGCATTACTTCAATAGTTTGTACGAGTCTTTTTTGTTCGTTAATTACTATTATCTTGAACATATCATGGTTCGGAATATCTCTGACTCAAAAATCAGATCAAATGTTAGAACGAGATTTAACAAGCAATATTCAACGTATTGGGGCTCATTTATCCACTGATTTTTTCCTTCCATTCGAACTTATTTCTCTAATTCTTTTAGTTGCTCTTATAGGAGCCATTACTATAGCTCGTCGAGAAGAAACAATTTGAAAATGAAAGCTTGCGGCATCGTGTCATTTTTTTTTCTTTCGATAATGGTCAATTAGAAACTATCACTTTTGTTTGTATCTGAAGAGATCAAGGTATGAGGAGTTCCTCTATTATGCTCGAACATGCGCTTATTTTAGGTGCTTATTTATTCTCTATCGGTATTTATGGACTAGTAACAAGTCGAAACATGGTTAAAGCACTTATGTGTCTTGAGCTAATACTCAATGCGGTTAATTTAAACCTAGTAACATTCTCAGATTTTTTTGATAGTAGGCAAGTAAAGGGGGATATCTTTTCGATCTTTGTTATAGCTATTGCTGCTGCTGAAGCAGCTATTGGATTAGCTATTGTTCTAGCAATATATCGTAATAGAAAATCAACTCGTATCGATCAATTTAATTTGTCAAAATGGTAATAGAGATCGAGAAATTTGTATACCTATTACTATTCAAATGGATACTAGGCTTGTCTCTCTAAAAATAGATCTAGATCTTTTATTTTAGAAAGATTTCAAATAAGTATTACGATCAATCAAGAGCATAATTCATATTTAACTCATTATTCAAATGATCTGTTTAATACGATTAGACCAGATTCGGTCAAATCTGTCTGTTTTATAAATCAAACAGATAGAATCCGAATCTATTCATTATATCACCGATAATACAATTATTGATTTGCTTGATATTCATAATATATCGTCATTGGGCATATATTAAAAAATCTTATTCAATGAAACTTTATATAAAAACTAACGGAGTTCTTAGATTCAATGGCACATTCAGTAAAAATTTATGATACATGTATTGGTTGTACCCAGTGTGTACGAGCGTGTCCCACAGATGTATTAGAAATGATACCTTGGGAAGGATGTAAAGCTAAGCAAATTGCTTCTGCTCCAAGAACAGAAGACTGCGTAGGTTGTAAGAGGTGTGAATCAGCTTGTCCAACGGATTTCTTAAGTGTACGTGTTTATTTATGGCATGAAACAACGCGCAGTATGGGTCTAGCTTACTGATCCATCAAAAAAGAAAAATAGTTAGATTCATCCCATATATATTTTTCATTCTCCTTTTCCTCTTTCACTGATCAAAACCCATACTCGACTCACAAATGAAAGCATGGGTTTTGATATCGAAAGTCTCTTTTCTCTTCATTATGAGTAATTTACCTTGGTTAACAATAATTGTTATTTTGCCCATATCTGCGGGGTTATTAATCCCTTTATTTCCCTATAAAGGAAATAAAATGATTCGATGGTATACTCTAGGTATTTGCTTATTAGATCTTCTTTTAATGACCTATATATTCCGTTATCATTATCATTTTGATAATTCATTAATCCAATTGGAAGAGGATTATAACTGGATAAACCTTATTCATTTTCATTGGAAACTGGGAATTGATGGATTTTCCATTGGACTTATTTTATTAACGGGATTTGTAACTACTTTAGCTACTTTAGCTGCTTGGCCAGTTACTCGAAATCCGCGATTATTGTATTTCTTGATGTTGGCAATGTACAGTGGCCAATTGGGATTATTTGCTTCTCGAGATATTCTACTTTTCTTTCTCATGTGGGAGTTGGAACTAATTCCTGTGTACTTACTTTTATCCATGTGGGGGGGAAAAAGACGTCTCTATTCAGCCACAAAATTTCTTTTGTATACTGCGGGTGGTTCCATTTTTATCTTAATGGGAGCTTTAAGTATGGGTCTCTATGGATCTCATGGACCAGCATTCGATTTCGAATTATTAGCTAAAAAAGATTATCCCATCACACTTGAAATACTATTATATTTAGGGTTTTTGATCGCTTATGCAATAAAATTGCCAATCTTCCCTTTCCATACCTGGTTACCGGATACTCATGGGGAAGCACATTATAGTACATGTATGCTTTTGGCCGGAGTTCTATTGAAAATGGGGGGATATGGGTTGATTCGGATCAATATGGAATTGCTACCTCATGCTCATTCTTTGTTTTCGCCGTGGTTAATTATAATAGGAGCAGTGCAAATTATCTATGCAGCTCTAACTTCTATGGGTCAACGCAATTTGAAAAGAAGGATAGCCTATTCATCAATATCTCATATGGGTTTTGTAATTATAGGAATTGGTTCCATGACATATACAGGTCTCAATGGAGCCATTTTGCAAATGATTTCTCATGGATTAATTGGTGCTGCACTTTTTTTCTTGGTAGGAACAACTTATGATAGGATACGTACTCTTTTTCTTGATGAAATGGGAGGAATCGCTATACCAATTCCTAAAATCTTTACTATGTTCAGTAGCTTTTCAATGGCTTCTCTTGCATTGCCAGGAATGAGTGGTTTTGTAGCAGAATTTATGATATTTTTGGGTATAATTACTAATCATAATTATTCTTCGACCTTTCGGATCATTATTACTGCAATAGCGGCAATTGGAATGATATTAACTCCCATTTATTTGTTATCTATGTTACGTCGAATGTTCTATGGATATAAGGTTTTGAATGTCCCGAATCCTTATTTTAAAGATTCGGGACCACGCGAACTTTTTATTTTGATCTGTCTCTTTCTACCAATCATAGGTATTGGTCTTTACCCCGATCTAGTTCTATTTTTATATAATGCTAAGGTAGAAGCTATTTTTTCTCAATCTTTCTATTAATCGTAATTATTTTTTTGAATCTTCCAAAGGAATTGGAAACTATCGAATAGGCCTAGTTCTTTTTTTTTTTTACGATATTAATACGAATGAAATAGAGAAAATTGCTCTCTAGTTCGAGTTATTTCAAGTCGTTTTTTTGATCCCTTTTGAAATAACTTGGACGAACTCCCTATTGATTCAATAACATAGAATCACTGATGATTATTTATTCGTAAATCATCAATATTATATTCGTTATTTTCTAATCCTTTTTCATACTTATAAAAATATATTAAGTATATATGCCAGGAACCAGATTTGAACTGGTGACACAAGGATTTTCAGTCCTCTGCTCTACCAACTGAGCTATCCCGGCTGTTCCCCTGTGCATCATACTAGCACAGTAACCAAACTCCTGTCAACTAAAAACAAAAAGGTAAAAGACAGCATTTCAACGAGTAGAAGCAACGATACAAATAAAAACATAATATATATATATATATATATAACATATATATTATATGTTATATATGTATATGTTATATATATACAGATGTATATATAAGAGAAGAGGACACAAATTTTTCATATAATTAAAACTTTTTATGTTCTTAAGAAATCTAACAAATCGAAAATAAAACAGATAACCTGGGGATAGAGGGACTCGAACCCTCACGATCTATAAAACCAACGGATTTTCCTCCTACTCCAATTTTCATTGTTGTTGACATTGACATGTAGAATTGGACTCTATCTTTATCCTCGTCCAATTATTACTTCCAAAAATGGAATTAAACGATTGGAAAAATCCTTCAATTTCAATCAATTTGAAGCTAGGCATATTCTTTCAAAACAAACCTATCACTCTAATCGATATTTTTGTTTATTGGTGATATATAACGCTTTTTCAAGCGTTAAATAAAATACAAAAGACATTATGTAAATAATGGATTGTATTCAATCCAAATTATGTTGATTCGTTAGAATAGCTTCCGTTGAGTCTCTGCACCTATCCCTTTCTCGGAAAGGAAACTATTGTCTCTAGAAATCGGATTTGGCTCAGGATTGCCCATTCAAAATATCCCAGGGTTCCCTGGATTTGGATGCTATCACTTGGTAAGTTTCCATACCAAGGCTCAAAAAATTTAAGTCCGTAGCGTCTACCGATTCCGCCATATCCCCTTCTTGTAGAACGAAATCATAATATCCCATCAATTATTTCATTTGCATGAGCATTATATTCTTTCTGCATTTTTGATGCAATGTTGTTATCTGTATTCCCATCCTACACCGCAAAAATATCCCTTTCTTTATTTAGATCTTATTGAAATCATATTTCCGTTCTATAAGTATAGTCTTCTTTTTTTCCAATAATACTGTTCCACCTGGGACGGAAGGATTCGAACCTTCGAAATAACAGGACCAAAACCTGCTGCCTTACCGCTTGGCCACGCCCCATTATTGTTTTATTTTAATCAATTCATATAAATTGACGCAATGTTTCATTTTAATCTGAATTGCATTATTATAATTCGATTCGCTATAATTCGAGCGATTTCGAAGAGATCTTTTAATTTCAGCCAATAAGTATGTGACTATATACTGCATGCATATGAGCCTGCTTAGCTCAGAGGTGAGAGCGTCGCACTTGTAATGCGATGGTCATCGGTTCGATCCCGATAGCTGGCTCGTTTTTATTCTTTTCATTTCTTATCATTATCAACCATAGATCGTTAAAATCTATGAAATAAGGAAAAGACTCTTCCTTTTCGGATCGTCGGTTCGCCGGGTCTGTCGTGGCATGATTCGTTTCAACTAGAAACGAAATCAATGATTGAAACATATCTTTTTTTCTCTCTACAATATTTTCAAAATTGAAAATTTGTTTCTCTATCTCTATATAAAATCATTCCAATATTCGTGCTGTTTATATTATTCCTCTTTCCAACATTATTTGTTCATTTCTTGAAATAAGGAGTTTTTTATGTCCCGTTATCGCGGACCTCGTTTAAAAATAATAAAGCGTCTCAAAACTTTACCAGGACTAAGTAAGAAAACACCCAACAGAATTCAAAAGCCTATTAAAAAAAAACATTCTAAACCTCTTAAACCTTCTAAATATCCTGTCCGTCTAAAAGAAAAACAAAGATTACGTTTTCATTACGGACTTCCAGAGCGCCAATTACTTCAATATGTTCGTATTGCTAGAAGAGCCAAGGGATCAACAGGTCAGGTTCTATTACAATTACTTGAAATGCGCTTGGATAATATCCTTTTTCGATTGGGTATGGCGCTTACTATTCCTGAAGCCAGACAATTGGTCAACCATAGGCATATCCTGGTCAATGGTCGTATAGTAGATATACCAAGTTATCGTTGCAAACCCCAAGATTTTATCTCTATAAAAGAAAAACAGGGGTTGAGAAATATAATTAATAAAAATATAGATATTTTTCAGAAGGATAAAATGAGGGTGCCACCCCATTTAAATCGGATTAAACAAAAGTCACAATATAGTGGATTAGTTAAAAAAATAATAGATAATAAGCGTATCGGTTTGAAGATTAATGAATTATTGGTCGTAGAATACTATTCCCGTCGAGTTTAAATTATTCCCAATTGAAAGGGAATGAAAAGAAAGGATTTCTGCACATCTGTCCCTCTGTATGTTACATGACAATGTCATTGTCAATAATAAATAATTATTTATTCAAATATTTTGTATTTTCTCTATCCCGAAATGGAAGGAGATTGTGGGAAAATGAAACCAATCCTATTGGTTTTAGATTAATGAGAAAACGATGCAAAAAAGAATACGAATATACGGAAAGAGAGGGATTCGAACCCCCGGTAAACAGAAGTCTACATAGCAGTTCCAATGCTACGCCTTGAACCGCTCAGCCATCTTTCCTACACGATCTCTTTATTTGTCAACAAAATGTTGACAATAAGTCTTTTCTAAATTATTAAAGTGATAACTGACTTTTGCATAAGTCAAGTATTTATGAATAAATACAAAAGAGTATTTTACCAAACTTATTTTCTTCTTATTTCAAGATATTTTCATTTTTCATCGATCTAATCTTATTATTTTAGATTATTCGGGTTTTTATTGCCGATCCAATTGTGAAATTAAGCCAGATCTATTGATCCATAATGATCCTATATATTAAGAATAATCGGTAAGAATTAATGGTACAAATTGTACCATAATGATACAAATTCTATCATAATGACTATATTCTTATATACTCAATAGATTCTATGTTTTAGAATAAGTATGCACAAACACAATCATCATTTTCTCATTTTATGTTCACCAATTTGCCGTTTACTTACTCGTTTGATCGTTGGGGTCATGAGCAAACGAGCGCGAAACTTCTTAGATTCGCATATATAGATAGAAACATTTTCTCAAATTTTTTGATTGATTGTTCATCAATCAATTTAATGAACTCTTTCAAATATTCCCAATTTTTCTTTATTCAGTTTACATATTTGCGATCGTAAGGAAATTTATTATGCTATTGTGCATTGGAAAATAATTTTGTTCATGGAATCATTTCCGTATGGGGAATGAAAGAAATTATCAAATTGATTAATTGACTATGCCTAGATCTCAGAGAAATGACAATTTTATCGACAAGACTTTCACAATTGTAGCGGATATATTATTGCAGATAATCCCAATGGCTTCAGGGGAGAAAAAGGCATTTACCTATTACAGAGATGGTGTGATTTGATTTTTTTTTCTTTCTACTTTTTCTCGTTTCGTAGAATGGCGGGATATTTATTAAGTTAAAACTTACGCTTAGTGAAGGTGAGTTTTAGAAATAGAACAATTCTTTCTGTCGTGTATCCCCGATTTATGCAGCCTTAGATGCTTTGATCTTCTGAGATTCTAGTATTGAGCGAAAGGTTATATCTATTACATAGATGTAAATGGTCAAATCTATATGATAGGTGTGCATAGGGGAAAAAGCACTACGCGTTAAAATCGACAACACAAATGCTTCGTTATAATATGACCTTTTTATGAAGGGCTAGTTAGAATGGTTGAGGCAACAAACATCCATCTCGTTTGTACTTCGGATACCGCTAGAATCATCGGAGACTGTTGAAGTGAATAATTCCCGTAAAATACAGTGCGTTAAGGACAAAGAAATTGTTAGAGGTTATGTTTGTAGTGCTAAGCTAAAATACTTGGTTATTTAGACCAAAATAATCTTTGCAAGAAGGATAGCTAGAGATTCATTGGAAATACACTAGTTCCTGTTAATTCATAATCATAAGGAAAATCTTTTTTCTTGTCAATTGAATTGATTACTTTCCTTATTCTGTCAAAAAAAGGAGGAGCCGTATGAGGTGAAATTCTCATGTACGGTTTTGAAGCGGAGATCATTTCAATTGAATGAACGACCGTAACGAATGTCAGCTCAATCCGAAGGAGAATATGCGGAAGCTTTACAAAATTATTATGAAGCCATGCGACCGGAAATTGACCCCTATGACCGAAGTTATATATTATATAATATAGGTCTTATCCACACAAGTAATGGGGAACATACTAAGGCTTTAGAATATTATTTCCAGGCATTAGAACGAAACCCGTCTTTACCACAAGCTCTTAATAATACGGCCTTGATCTGTCATTACGTGCGGCTATCTGTACTATAGAATGAATTCGTTTAGTACGAAAAAAAAAGAGGCTTTCTACATATGCACCGTCCAAAACAACGGTTTTTTATCAGCTGTAGTCAAAAGAATATCCCTCATAGGAGCCCAAATATGAATGGGTAAATATAGCCTGGATAGTCTATGGATAAAAAAATCAATTCAATTGATGGAAGAAAGCACCATAAAGATCAATTATTGAAAGTTCGGGCTGATACGATCAAATCTGCTCATGGGCAAAAATAAGGAATCTATTTATGTAATGTAATAGAGTTGATTTACTAGGTTATTGAGCAGCGGTGTAGCATCAGATCCTAAAGACGTGAAGTACTTTCCTGGTAGGAAAGTATTATTCAAAATTTCTATACAGAACATAGATAGTTACCTCTTAAAAAGATTTTTATCTGGATAATCTGAAGTAGATCTCTTTATTATCTAATACTTCATCTTTTTAGGGTGGGAGAAAAGATAAAACCTGATCATTTATCGAAAGTGAAGTTTGAAACTCATGTCATTGACCCATTCTGTTCTTTCGGTTAAGCTGAACGTATTTATCCTATTTTGGAAGTTTGGGTAAAGGACTAAAGAATAGTTAATTGAGCCGTATGAGGTAGGAAACTCTCAAGTACGGTTCTAAGGGAAGACAACTTTTAGAAGTTGATCTATCCCGACCGAGGAGAACAGGCCATTCAACAGGGAGATCCTGAAATTGCGGAAGCTTGGTTTGATCAAGCTGCTGAATATTGGAAACAAGCTATAGCGCTTGCTCCAAGCAATTATATCGAAGCACAAAATCGGTTAAAGATTACAGGACGTTTTGGAGAATGAAAATCTCCCTCGTCAAGATTATGAAATTTATCATACTATTTGAGCGAATTAGCTTCTCTTATTGCATTGTCATTATCAAAAAATAGAAAATATAACATAGAATACTTTCTATGAATTGTTAAAAAAATCTTTTGAATATGAGTAAATCCCGTCCAGAAATAGAATTTATGAAAGATTCATTAATATTCATCAATTCAAAGTTCTTTTGAATAATAAAAGTGATCTGTAACATATGGGTCCAGAGATATGGATAAATAAATCTGGATATGAAGATAAGGATTGTATCATATTGATATATCCTTTTTTACCACTGGGCGGAAAAGTTTTATATCTCGTAACGGTCCATTAAGCACCTATCAGATATGTCATAATAAATTTGAACACCTGCCTCAAAGCGACTTCCGTATCATAGTCGCTCCCATTCTAAACTGGCAAATAAAGAGAGGGACGAGTTTAGAATATATAGAATATATATTCTTTTTTTTTTTCAAAAATTCGGCGGGTTTTTTCTCATGTCTCGTCTGGAAAGAGGAGAACTCAATGACCATTCGTTCACCGGAAGAAGTAAAGATCGTAGTGGAGAGGGATCCTGTTAAAACCTCTTTTGAAAAATGGGCTAAACCCGGTCATTTCTCAAAGACACTAGCTAAGGGACCCAATACTACCACCTGGATCTGGAACCTACATGCTGATGCTCACGATTTTGATAGCCATACTAATGATTTGGAAGAGATCTCTCGCAAAGTATTTAGTGCTCATTTTGGTCAATTAGCCATCATATTTATTTGGCTAAGTGGGATGTACTTTCACGGCGCTCGTTTCTCCAATTATGAAGCATGGCTAGGCGATCCTACTCACATTAAACCCAGTGCTCAGGTAGTTTGGCCGATAGTAGGCCAAGAAATTTTGAATGGAGATGTGGGTGGAGGTTTTCGAGGAATACAAATAACCTCTGGGTTCTTCCAGATTTGGCGAGCATCCGGAATAACTAGTGAATTGCAACTTTACTGCACCGCAATTGGTGCATTGATCTTTGCAGCGTTAATGCTTTTTGCTGGTTGGTTCCATTATCACAAAGCTGCTCCAAAATTGGCTTGGTTCCAAGATGTAGAATCCATGTTGAACCACCATTTAGCAGGGTTACTAGGACTTGGATCTCTATCTTGGGCAGGACACCAAATACACGTTTCTTTACCTATTAATCAACTTTTAGATGCTGGAGTGGACCCTAAAGAGATACCACTTCCTCATGAATTTATTTTAAATCGTGAGCTTTTAGCTCAACTTTATCCCAGTTTCGCTGAGGGATTGACCCCATTTTTCACTCTGAATTGGTCGAAATATTCAGAATTTTTGACTTTTCGTGGAGGACTGAACCCAGTAACGGGGGGTCTGTGGTTGACCGATACTGCACACCACCATTTGGCTATTGCAGTTCTTTTTCTAATCGCTGGTCATATGTATAAAACCAATTGGGTTATTGGTCATAACCTCAAGGATATTTTGGAAGCTCATAAAGGTCCATTTACAGGGGAAGGACATAAAGGTCTTTACGAGATCTTAACTACTTCATGGCATGCTCAATTAGCTGTTAACCTAGCTATGTTAGGATCTTTAACTATTGTCGTAGCTCATCATATGTATTCTATGCCTCCCTATCCATATCTAGCTACTGACTATGGTACCCAACTATCTCTGTTCACGCACCATATGTGGATTGGTGGATTTCTCATAGTTGGCGCTGCTGCACATGCAGCTATTTTTATGGTAAGAGACTATGATCCGACTACTCAATACAACAATCTTTTAGACCGTGTTCTGAGACATCGTGATGCAATTGTATCACACCTCAACTGGGTATGTATTTTCTTAGGTTTCCATAGTTTTGGTCTATATATTCATAATGATACTATGAGTGCTTTAGGACGCCCTAAAGATATGTTTTCAGATACTGCTATCCAATTACAACCTATCTTTGCTCAATGGATACAAAACACTCATGCTTTAGCACCCAGTTTGACAGCTCCTGATGCAACAGCAAGCACCAGCTTAACCTGGGGAGGTGGTGATTTAATAGCAGTAGGTGCCAAAGTGGCTTTGTTACCTATTCCATTAGGAACTGCGGATTTTTTAGTGCACCATATTCATGCATTTACTATCCATGTGACTGTATTAATATTACTTAAAGGTGTTTTATTTGCTCGCAGTTCTCGTTTAATACCCGATAAAGCGAATCTTGGTTTTCGTTTTCCTTGCGATGGGCCTGGTAGAGGAGGAACATGTCAAGTATCTGCCTGGGATCATGTCTTCTTAGGGTTATTCTGGATGTACAATGCAATTTCGGTAGTAATATTTCATTTTAGCTGGAAAATGCAGTCCGATGTTTGGGGTAGTATAAGTGATCAGGGAGTGGTAACTCATATTACAGGAGGAAACTTTGCGCAGAGTTCCGTTACAATTAACGGGTGGCTCCGTGACTTTCTATGGGCACAAGCTTCTCAAGTAATCCAATCTTACGGTTCTTCATTATCTGCATATGGTCTTTTATTCTTAGGTGCTCATTTCGTTTGGGCCTTTAGTTTAATGTTCCTATTTAGTGGCCGTGGATATTGGCAAGAACTTATTGAATCTATTGTTTGGGCCCATAATAAATTAAAAGTTGCTCCTGCTATCCAGCCAAGAGCCTTGAGTATTGTTCAAGGACGTGCTGTAGGAGTAGCTCATTACCTTCTGGGTGGAATCGCCACAACATGGGCGTTCTTCCTAGCAAGAATTATTGCAGTAGGATAATGGCTAGGAGGATAAAGCATTATGGCATCAAGATTTCCAAAGTTCAGCCAAGGCTTGGCCCAGGACCCAACTACTCGTCGTATTTGGTTTGGTATTGCTACTGCACATGACTTTGAGAGTCATGATGATATTACCGAAGAGCGCCTTTATCAAAAGATTTTTGCTTCTCACTTTGGTCAGTTAGCTATAATCTTTCTGTGGACCTCTGGTAATTTGTTTCACGTAGCTTGGCAAGGCAATTTCGAAGCATGGGTCCGCGACCCCTTACATGTAAGACCTATTGCTCATGCAATTTGGGATCCTCATTTTGGTCAACCGGCCGTAGAAGCCTTTACCCGAGGAGGTGCTCCCGGTCCGGTCAATATTGCTTATTCCGGTGTTTATCAGTGGTGGTATACAATTGGTTTACGCACTAATGACGATCTTTATACTGGAGCTCTTTTCTTGCTATTTCTTTCTGCTCTCTTTTTAACAGCGGGTTGGTTGCATCTACAACCTCAATGGAAACCAAGTGTTTCATGGTTTAAAAATGCCGAATCTCGTCTCAATCATCATTTATCAGGGCTCTTCGGAGTAAGTTCTTTGGCTTGGACGGGGCATTTAGTTCATGTCGCTATTCCTGAATCAAGAGGAGAGCACATAAGGTGGGATAATTTTTTAGATGTAGTACCACATCCCCAAGGGTTGGAACCACTTTTTACAGGTCAGTGGAATCTTTATGCTCAAAATCCTGATTCCAGCAGTCATTTATTTGGTACCCCTAAAGGGGCGGGAACTGCTATTCTAACTCTTCTCGGGGGATTCCATCCACAAACTCAAAGTTTGTGGCTAACTGATATCGCACATCATCATTTAGCTATTGCATTTGTGTTTTTCATTGCTGGTCATATGTATAGAACCAACTTTGGGATTGGACACAGTATAAAAGATATTTTAGAAGCACATGTTCCTCCGGGAGGCTTATTAGGACGCGGGCATAAGGGTCTTTACAACACAATCAATAACTCTCTTCACTTTCAATTAGGTCTTGCTCTAGCTTCTTTGGGAGTTGTTACTTCTTTGGTAGCTCAACACATGTATTCTTTGCCTGCCTATGCATTCATAGCACAAGATTTTACTACTCAAGCTGCTTTGTATACTCATCATCAATACATTGCCGGATTCATTATGACAGGGGCATTTGCTCATGGAGCTATATTTCTCATTAGAGATTATAATCCAGAACAGAATAAGGATAATGTATTGGCGAGAATGTTGGAGCATAAGGAAGCCATAATATCTCATTTAAGTTGGGTTAGTTTATTCCTAGGTTTTCATACCTTGGGACTTTATGTTCATAACGATGTTATGCTCGCTTTTGGTACTCCAGAAAAACAAATCTTGATTGAGCCTATATTTGCTCAATGGATACAATCTGCTCATGGTAAGGCCTTATATGGCTTTGATGTGCTCTTATCTTCAGCAAATGATCCAGCATTCAATGCGGGCAAAAGCTTATGGTTACCCGGTTGGTTGAATGCTATTAACGATAATAAAAATTCACTCTTCTTAACAATTGGTCCCGGAGACTTTTTGGTTCATCATGCTATTGCTCTAGGTTTGCATACCACTACATTGATTTTAGTAAAAGGTGCTTTAGATGCGCGTGGTTCTAAGCTAATGCCTGATAAGAAGGATTTTGGTTATAGTTTTCCTTGCGATGGTCCGGGACGGGGCGGTACTTGCGATATTTCGGCCTGGGACGCTTTTTATTTAGCAGTTTTCTGGATGTTGAATACCATTGGATGGGTTACTTTCTATTGGCATTGGAAGCATATCACCTTATGGCAAGGAAATGCAGCTCAATTTAATGAGTCTTCTACTTATTTAATGGGATGGTTAAGAGATTATCTTTGGTTAAATTCTTCACAACTAATTAACGGATATAATCCTTTTGGTATGAACAGTTTATCTGTCTGGGCATGGATGTTCTTATTTGGACATCTTGTTTGGGCTACTGGATTTATGTTTCTTATTTCTTGGCGTGGATATTGGCAAGAACTGATTGAAACTCTTGCATGGGCTCATGAACGCACACCTCTGGCTAATTTAGTTCGATGGAGGGATAAGCCGGTAGCTCTTTCCATTGTTCAAGCACGATTAGTTGGATTAGCTCACTTTTCTGTAGGCTATATATTCACCTATGCAGCTTTCTTAATCGCCTCTACATCAGGTAAATTCGGTTAATTCTTTTTCATTTTTTAGATTTTCAATCTAATCTCTATGCATAAAAAGAAGGAGTAATCCACGTAATACTTCTCCATCTCAAATTTGATCTATATTATTTATATAAATGAATCATTATGGCAAGAAAAAGTCTCATTCAAAGAGAGAAAAAGAAACAAAGATTGGAAAGGAAATATAATTTGCTTCGCCAATCTTTGAAAAAAGAGATGAGCGAAGTCTCATCACTGGATGAAAAATTGGAAATTTATAGAAAATTACAATCTCTACCGCGTAATAGTGCACCTACACGTCTTCGCCGACGTTGTTTGAAGACTGGAAGACCCAGAGCCAATTATAGAGACTTTGAATTATCCGGATATATAATCCGTGAAATGGCTCACGCATGTTTGTTGGCGGGGGTAACAAAATCGAGTTGGTAGGGTAAAAAAAAAAGGATTCTTTAAAGTTATTGTTATGATAGAAAAGTCCCTCCCTATATAGGGAGGGAGAATAGCATACCCAAGGGATTGCTCGATGTACCCATTTTGGGGTATTATAAATAAGGTTAATATGAAGGGATAACGCGGAGTAGAGCAGTTTGGTAGCTCGCAAGGCTCATAACCTTGAAGTCACGGGTTCAAATCCCGTCTCCGCAAAGACACAAGAAATCTCATATATCTTGGCCGTATGTATAAATACGATACATATACGACTAAACCAATACGATAACTAGTCCAGAATTATATTCTACAGATGGGCGGGTAGCGGGAATCGAACCCGCATCTTCTCCTTGGCAAGGAGAAATTATACCATTCAACCATACCCGCATTTGACTCGTTATATGGGTATAATATATACCCATATATTACCATTCTATGGAGGTAAATTATTCTATTTTATCCAATAGACTGATTGATCGATTATCAATCATATTAATAATAACCTCTCCCTTGAGCACTTTCATTACCTGGCTTTGTAAATTCCTTCCTTTGTGAATAATTGAATTTATTTTTAATGGCCCCTAGAAAGAGCGGGGGGGGGTAGATTTGAAACCCAAAAGATCAATATATCTTAAGATATGAAAGAATTTAGAATACCTACTAAAAAGACTGATCCAATCCATAATGATACGCCTGAAAATAGTACATTTTTTTGACTTGACCAACCATTAGGAGAGGCAAGTGCGACAGGTACACCAATCACTAGTAGAATTGAAATTGCAATTAATGCAAACACAGACGATTGGAACGCAATAGTCATGGTTGTGATCTTAAAAGCTTCCAACAGATTCAAAAGGCTATACCATTCGATCCCTATCCGGTCAATTTTTGATTTTGGAATGCACTACGGATTTTTATTTGATCATAAATGAATCGAAATTTTAGAATTTCGAGTATGAGTATAAAAAATCAGCAAATTTTCTTTTTATCATCATGATATATGAATATCATATATAGTTATATAATTAATATATAACTATTGGCCCTATAGACAGATATTATCTGTCGGGATAAAATGAGTTATGCTGATTCGGGAGAGATGGCCGAGTGGTTGATGGCTCTGGTCTTGAAAACCGGTATAGTTAAAAACTATCGAGGGTTCGAATCCCTCTCTCTCCTTTTGTTCATCGAACAACTCAACCTAACTTAGGAAAAAAAAGTTCTAGATAGAACTTAGTTCAGTACTAAAAAAATGCTCGGCTATAGCTATATATAGCCGAACAACAAGGATTCAGTTGGAAGAATAATGGCAAAGGATAGTTATATCCTTTTTTTTTTTTTCTAAAAAGAAATTAGATATTTATCTAGTTTTATCTCTGGTTTAATTAAGAGGGGTCATGGAAAGAACAGGTTCAAAATCACGATCAATTCCTTTCTCAAATCCTGCTGCAGCTGCACGAGCTCTTCCTGCATGCCACAAATGACCTACGAAAAAGAAAAATCCTAGAACAAAATGAGAGGTGGCTAACCAACTTCGAGGTGAGACATAATTGACCGCATTAATCTCGGTAGCTACACCACCCACAGAATTTAAAGAACCTAAAGGAGCATGAGTCATATATTCTGCTGAACGTCGTTCTTGCCAAGGTTGTATGTCTTTTTTCAACTTACTCAGGTCCAAACCATTAGGACCTCTTAGAGGTTCCAACCAGGGAGCACGAAGATCCCAAAAACGCATCGTTTCCCCTCCAAAAATAATTTCTCCAGTAGGAGAACGCATAAGATATTTACCTAAACCAGTGGGCCCTTGGGCAGACCCTACACTAGCTCCAAGACGCTGGTCTCTAACTAGAAAAGTAAATGCTTGTGCTTGAGAGGCTTCTGGGCCGGTAGGCCCATAGAATTCACTGGGATAAGCTGTATTGTTAAACCAAACAAAACAACAAGCAATGAAACCAAAGACAGAGAGAGCTGCTAAACTATAAGATAAGTAAGCTTCTCCGGACCATACAAACGCACGGCGAGCCCACGCAAAAGGTTTTGTTAAGATGTGCCAGATACCACCGAAGATACAAATGGAACCTAACCACACATGTCCTCCAATTAGATCTTCTAGATTGTCCACACTAACAATCCATCCCTCCCCTCCAAAAGGGGATTTGAGTAAATAACCAAATATAGTACTTGGGTTAAGCGTAAGGTTCGTAATTTTTCTTATATCTCCACCGCCGGGAGCCCAGGTATCATATATGCCACCAAAATACAAAGCCTTAAACACTAGAAGAAAAGCACCAACACCTAGCAAGATTAGGTGAATACCTAAAATTGTGGTCATTTTGTTCCTATCTTTCCATACATAACCAAAAAATGGAAAAGATTCTTCTAAAGTTTCGGGTCCAATTAGTGCGTGATAAATACCACCGAAGCCTAAAACTGCAGAAGAAATTAAGTGAAGTACCCCGGATACAAAATAGGGAAAAGTGTCCACAATTTCCCCACCAGGACCGACTCCCCATCCTAGAGTAGCTAGATGGGGAAGTAAAATCAATCCTTGTTCATACATAGGTTTTTCCGGTACAAAATGAGCCACTTCAAATAGATTCATTGCTCCAGCCCAGAATACAATTAATCCGGCATGAGCCACATGAGCCCCAAGTAATTTGCCTGACAAATTAATAAGTCGAGCATTACCAGCCCACCAAGCGAAACCAGTGGTTTCTTGGTCACGACCAGCTAAAGTGAAAGTTCCATTAAAGAGCGTTTCCACGGGGTAGAACCTCCTCAGGGAATATAAGGTTTTCATGAGGCTGATCCTGAGCCGCCATCCAAGCACGAATACCTTCGTTCAAAAGAATATTTTTTGTATAAAAAGTCTCAAATTCAGGATCTTCTGCTGCACGAATCTCCTGGGAAACAAAATCATAAGCACGTAAGTTTAGAGCTAGGCCAACTACTCCAATGGCACTCATCCATAAACCGGTCACCGGCACAAATAACATGAAGAAATGTAACCAACGTTTATTGGAAAAAGCAACCCCAAAAATTTGGGACCAGAAACGGTTTGCAGTGACCATAGAATAAGTCTCTTCGGCTTGAGTTGGGTTAAAAGCACGGAATGTATTTGCACCATCACCGTCTTCAAATAAAGTATTTTCTACGGTAGCACCGTGAATAGCACATAGAAGAGCAGCACCCAATACTCCGGCAACTCCCATCATATGAAATGGATTCAAGGTCCAATTATGAAAACCTTGAAAAAAGAGGATAAATCGGAAAATAGCTGCTACGCCAAAACTAGGCGCAAAAAACCAACCAGACTGACCTAATGGATAGATCAAGAATACGGAAACAAAAACAGCAATCGGAGCAGAGAACGCAATTGCATTATAAGGTCGTAATTGCACAGATCGAGCAAGTTCAAATTGGCGTAACATGAAGCCTATTAGACCAAAAGCACCATGAAGAGCAACGAAAGTCCATAGACCACCTAATTGACACCAACGAGTAAAATCTCCTTGTGCTTCAGGACCCCATAATAGCAGCAAAGAATGTGCCAAACTATTAGCAGGCGTAGAAACTGCAGCAGTTAAAAAATTACAACCTTCCAAATAGGAACTGGCCAATCCATGAGTATACCACGAAGTCACAAAAGTTGTGCCCGTGAACCATCCGCCTAGCGCAAAATAAGCACAAGGAAAAAGCAATAAACCGGACCAACCCACAAAAACAAAACGGTCTCTGCGTAGCCAGTCATCCATAATATCAAATAAAGTTTGTTCCTCTTTGGAAGACTTTCCAAGGGCTATAGTCATAGTAATCCTCCTATTTAACTATTCCAACCTTTTCCGAGCACCCTATTTGATAGAAAGGGTATACATTGTTTTATATTTCCAATATTTATGGACAATTTTTTATCCATCATCCCTTTCAATAAATCGGGTTTCGAAGATTCCTTATTGGCACGGATTTTATCCGGTTAAACCGAAATAATATCAATATAAGTAAATGCATGATAACCCGAAGTTGTTTCTATTCCATTTTTTTCTTATCCTATAAATTATCTTCTGAATGTAATAAATATCAACAGAATACCAGAAAAGCAAGTTAGCTTTTATTCCTCTCTGCTCTTCGAGACTATTAAGAATATCCATTCTATTGAATATTATTACGTCTTAAATCTTACTCATAGTAATTTTGATAAATACTTTATGTATCTCTATGTTTTTGACTACTACATTATTTCTACGTTCTATGAATAAATAGGAACAACAAGAAAGATTTTTGTAGCTCTACGAGCTAGAGGAAAGAACTCTATCCGCTCCTTTCCCTTTATTCAAAAAAAGGGATACTATATTAGATAGAATGAAAAATAAACAGTTCCTTTGTTTTCCATTTACCTTTTCTTATCTTTTTTGATATCTCAATTCCAATCTATTTTCCACTGGTAGAATGACCAAGATAAAATGTCTTGTACATTACAAGTAAGAATGTTTGGTACATCATAATCGAATTATGCTTTTAAAGATAAAAGGAAAATAATTCCATCTAGAATTCATACTTACGTATCCAGTTTTTCGGAAAGAATTAACAACCAAATATGAAATTATTTGAATAATTTCAATTGATTGAATCAAAGGTTCACTTTCAAAATCTACCTCAATTTTCAATATCAGAATAACTGATATATTAATCAGTCAATGGGTTAGGTTCACTTACTTCTAATTTTTATTGAGTTTAAAAGTAATATGAAATAATTAAGAGAAAAAAAAGTAAGAATATTCTACTAATTGAAATTACTATTCTTCAATGAAAATTACGAAAGTGAAGTATATTATGCCTAATCTTATACTATTCCTTGTCTTGATGACTTACGCCTTACCATGGCGTTACTCTACCCCTGAGTTAAAAGAGCTTTTGGTCATTTCAAAATCTATTACATATTTGATAGATATCAAATAATGGGGTCGATATATTAATAAATAATTGAATATAGTTCTATTGTCGATCCTGACAACATAAGAAGAATATTAAATAATTAATATGAAGAAAGATTTTTTTTATTGACAAATTCCTAGGGATTTGAATATTATGACAATAAGTAGGCCCCTATCGTCTAGTGGCCCAGGACATCTCTCTTTCAAGGAGGCAACGGGGATTCGATTTCCCCTAGGGGTACTAGGCTAGGAAAGCCATTATAATATCTAATTAGGAAGTTATAATAACTTATAATAACTTCCCATTTTTTCCTGGGTCGATGCCCGAGTGGCTAATGGGGACGGACTGTAAATTCGTTGGCAATATGCCTACGCTGGTTCAAATCCAGCTCGGCCCAATACCAACTTGATAGATTGAGATAGATATCAATCTATCAGGTAAAAAAGGTAATTGGTTTTTGAATCCCTTCTACTCTATATAGAAAGAATCGGAACGAACAGATACTTTTGGTAGATTTGAAAGAGAAAAGTTTTACAACATACGACCCGGCACAGTTGAATTACTATGACTAATTAGTCAATAAAATGTACCTAGTGGGATTGTAGTTCAATTGGTTAGAGTACCGCCCTGTCAAGACGGAAGTTGCGGGTTCGAGCCCCGTCAGTCCCGATTCAATAAATTGAACAATTGTTTGAGCGATCCCTAGAGTAAAAAAGGAAAAGAGAGTAGACTAGAATAGATTTGATAATTTTTTACACATTTTGTGTGTGGATTCGCCAAATTATCAGCATAGATCTGAATCTTCTTTTACCCTTGAGAAATAAAAAAAGCGTAGTAAGATAGATCTGTGTTAGGAAGAATACCGCGTAGAGATCTACGCTCTGTAGTGATCTCTCATATTTAATGAAAATAAGGTTTTTAATGATTTCTAAAAAATAAAAAAGATTCAATTCTATTTTGCTTACTATCCAAACTATTCTGCTCATTCCAGGGTCATGGTCAATTCTTAGGATAAGATAATTTTCATATTAGCTCATTTTTGAGAGCTAAATAGTTTGGGGCGAAATAATTACCCTTTTCAGATCCCATCGACTTAGATTCATTGAACTTGTCCTTTTTTTTTTTCTATTCTCTATATATAGAGAATAGAAAAACGAACCTACCCAGAATTAGCAAGCAAAAGTTTTTTTTTACGAAATTCTTTTCTTTCAAAATTTGAATGAATATATAATAGACATTAACAGAAAAATATTTGATTAATTCAAACATTAAATGAATCAAATTGAATTGAATTTGCATGTCTAATGTTATTTTTATTAACGATAAAATTGAATTGAGTCAACCCTTGGAACTATACTAATAAGACGGTGGGATCGATCCATTAGGGGCCGGATTACTAAATCCGAGATGAATAAGAGATAATAGTATGTTCTACTAGTCCTCTATGGATTCAATCCATTTTTTTTTTTTTGAAAAAAGATACTCTATGAGATCAAATCTCGAGTTATTATAAAACGAAGCGAAAATCAATCATGGAAGTAAATAACGTTGCATTTATTGCTATTCTATTATTCATTACAGTGCCTACTGCTTTTCTAATCGTCATTTACGCACAAACGAGGCCTCAAAGCGAACTAGAGTGATTATTTAGAATCTAGAATTAATCTAGATTGTAAGTAAAAAAAAAAGTAAAGTAATAACGGTCGGTATATTTTTTTGAGAAGAAGTAGTACAAAAGAAAAAGGAAAGGAAAATTTTTCCTTTGTACTACTTCTTCTACACAGATTTTGGATAAGTAGATCTAAATTCTCATTTGTCTCGTGGGAACTAATCATAATTTTTTACATATCTCTGGAAAAATTTATGTAGATAAAACATAGGTGTTATTCTGAATAGTATTTGAGAAAGTATTTTTTTTTTCTATTTCATATACAAAATTGTAAATCGTAAAGGCCAAAAATTGATATGGAAAAGACAGAGCAATAATGCTACATATGCTTTAACAGATGTATAGTTAAGAATACTATGGTTTGCTATATACAATTCTACTTCATATTTATCAAATATGAAGTAGAATTGTATTTCTAACATGATCAATTTTATATTATTGAATTATATCATTGATAATTCAATATTACTAGATCATTAATGATAGTAATTATCTATCATCGTAAAATCATTTTTTTTTTTAAACAGAACGATTCAAAATAGAAAGACTATTAGAATTCTATTAAATTCCACTTCTACCCCATACTACGAGTGAAAGAGAAAAAGTAAAAACTACCATTAGAGCAGCCCAAGCGATACCGACTATATCCATAGGAATCCCTCTCTTTATAAAACTTTCTAAAATAATATCATTATTGATTCTTGATGATAATGTAACTATTAAGAATAGTGCAAAGTGGAAATCCTCTACCTTCCTATTCTGAAAGAAAGCATGAGTCGATAGTAGAGACTTCTCAAAATTATTTCTTGGAACTAATTACTCTCAGCTACCTATCAGATTAGACATTAACGATAAATTTGACTTTTATCTGCTATATTAGCAATAGGACCTGAAGCTATACAAGTTGTCTTCAAAAGACATGGATACAAATAAAGACTTTTAAATTTGTTTACGCCTACCAAGGCGACACCCAGATTTGAACTGGGGATCGAGGATTTGCAGTCCCCTGCCTTACCACTTGGCTATGTCGCCATCCCCACATCTAGTTTAGAAAAGATATTTTTATCCTTCTTTATAACTCGGATATGTCGTATAACCAATTTAGAGTCCGTCTAATAGGGGATTTAGGGATTTATACTTTTCCAATAGGAAAACAGGGGGGGATTAGTTTTCAATTATCCTATTCAAATGCAACCTATAACCTATAAATATAGGTTAGGGGTTTAGAGCCCCTCTAGTATAGAATAGGAATTTAGAGTACCCAATAGTATACTAAATTCACATTTGTCTGTCAATAACTAGAGAATTGATAACTATAGAAATATTCCCATCATATATCATATATTATAAGAAAAGGAAATAGCTTTTTTTTCTTTTCTTTTTTTTATATAGTGAACAAAACATGTCAATTTTTTGTCGAATTTATTCTATTCGTATAGATCAATGAGGAATAAATATCGAATTATATAATATACTTTATAATATAGGATAGCAAACATTCAATGCGATTAGAAGAAAATAAAGGAATATTTACAATTCCCCAATTTGGTAAAATACAACTTGAAGGATTTTTTCGTTTTATCAATCAAGGCTTAATAGAAGAAATCAATAACTTTTCAAAAATTGAAAGCTCAAATAAAAAGATAAAAATTCTTCTTTTTGGGAATGAATATAAATTAACAGAACCTTTCATTAAAGAGAGAGATGCTGTATATATGTCTCTTACATATAACTGTCAATTATATGTACCAGCAAGATTGATTAAGAAAACTAAGAAAGCTCGTGAAATACAGGACCAGATTTTATATCTGGGAGATATTCCTTTGATGAATTCTAAAGGAACTTTTGTAATAAATGGAAATTACAGAGTCGTGGTCAATCAAATAGTAAGAAGTCCCGGTATTTATTACACTTGGGAACGAAAATCGTCGGGAAACATTATCTGGATTGGCACAATAATTTCAGATTGGGGAGGAAGATCAAGATTAGAGCTCAATAAAAAAACAGAAAAGATATGGATTCGTATAAACAAAAAAAAAAAAATATCTGTTTTACTTTTTTTATTGGCTATGGGTCTAAATTCCGAAGATATTTTTAAGATTAAGAATCTTAAAGCATTTTTCCAATATTCAAAGGAGTATGATACATACTACGATTGGTATGGCGGGAAGCGGAAAGCTATTTTGAAACTTTATAAAAAACTCTACATAAGTGACGAAAGTGAAGAAGAAGAAGAAGAAGAAGAAGAAGAAGAAGAAGAATTTGAGTCTATATATGAAAAAGTAATAACATTTTTTCGAACGAAATGTTTATTAGGAAAGATTGGTCGACGAAATCTGAATAAAAAACTAAGTCTTGATATACCCGAGAACGAGATTTTATTATTACCGCACGATATATTGGCTGCTGTGGATTACCTTATCAAAGTGCAATTTGGAACGGGTACACCCGATGATATAGATCACCTACAAAATCGATATATTCGTTCTGTAGCAGATTTATTACAAGAGCAATTACGATTAGCTCTATATGATTTTAGAGAAGCAGTTGAAAAAACTATATTATCTGCATCAATCAATCTTCAAAAGAGAATAACTCTTATTAAATTGGAAACTTTAATTCCATTAACGGATACTTTTCAGGATTTTTTTGGTTTACATCCTTTATCACAATTTTTGGATCAAACTAATCCGTTGGCAGAAATAGTTCATAGTCGAAAAGTGAGCTCTTTGGGCCCTGGAGGATTGACAAGTCGAACGTCTACTTTTCGTACACGGGATATTCATCCTAGTCATTATGGACGTATTTGTCCGATTACGACATCCGAAGGAATAAATGTTGGGCTTATTGGATCGTTATCTATTTATGCAACGCTTGGTCATTACGGTTCTTTACAAAGTCCATTCTATAGGCTATCTAAGAGATTGAACAAAGACCATATGGTTTATCTATTACCGGGAGAAGATGAATACTATCGGATAGCTATAGGAAATTCTCTGGCATTAAATCAAGGGGTTCCAGAGGAACAATTGACTGCAGCTCGATTTCAACAAGAATTTTTATTTTTTGCATGGGACCAAATTCATTTCAGAAGTATTTTTCCTTCCCAATATTTTTCCGTTGGAGTTTGCCTTATTCCTTTTATCGAACATAATGATGCGAATCGTGCTTTAATGGGTTCTAATATGCAGCGTCAAGCACTTCCACTTGTTCAACCTGAGAAGTGTATTGTCGGAACTGGATTGGAGGGTCAAGTAGCTCTAGATTCAGGAAGTGTAGCTATAGCCAAGCAAGGGGGAAAAATAAAGTATATTGATGGTGAAAAGATCATCATAACTTCATCTGTTGCTCGAGACAATATAGAAACAGAATTGATTCTATATCAACGTTCTAATAGTGATACTTGTATGCATCAAAAACCCCGAGTTCGCCAAGGGGAATATGTAAAGAGGGGACAAATTATAGCAGACAGTGCAGCTACAGCAGGGGGAGAACTTTCTTTGGGAAAAAACATTTTAGTGGCCTATATGCCATGGGAAGGATACAATTTTGAAGATGCAATACTTATTAGCGAACGTCTGGTATATGAAGACATTTTTACTTCTTTCCAGATCGTAAGATACGAAATTGGAGTTTATTTTACGAACCAGGGCCCTGAAGTAATAACTAGAGAAATACCTCATTTAAATGCTTACTTACTCCGTCATCTGGACGAAAACGGCATTGTAATGATAGGATCTTGGATAGAAACAGGTGATATATTAGTAGGTAAATTAATACTGGAAGCAGAAGAAGACTCACTAATAAATACTCCAGAAGGAAAATTATTACAAGCTTTATTTGATATTAAGGCACCTACTGGAAAAGAAAATTGTTTTAGAGTCCCTAAAGGTGTAAAAGGTCGAGTTGTCGATGTGAGATGCTTTCAGGAGTTCGAGGAGGAGGAAGACGATTATCTCGGCGATATTGTAGAAAAAGTTCATGTATATATTTTACAAAAACGTAAAATACAAGTGGGTGATAAAGTAGCGGGAAGGCATGGTAATAAAGGTATTATTTCAAAAATTTTGCCCAGGCAAGATATGCCTTATTTACAAAATGGAACACCAGTGGACATGGTATTAAATCCATTAGGGGTACCTTCACGAATGAATGTAGGACAGATCTTTGAATGTTTGCTTGGTTTAGCAGGAAAACTAATGAACAAACATTATAGACTGGCACCTTTTGACGAAAGGTACGAGCGAGAAGCTTCTAGAAAACTAGTATTTTCTGAGCTTTATAAAGCTAGCGAGCAAACAACTAATCCATGGGTATTTGAACTTGATCATCCTGGAAAACATAGATTAATTGATGGAAGAACAGGAAAGGTTTTTGAACAACCTGTTACAATAGGAATAGCTTATATATCGAAATTGTGCCATCAAGTTGATGACAAAATTCATGCACGTTCCCGTGGACCTTATGCGCTGGTTACACAACAACCTCTAAAAGGAAAATCCTCCAGAGGAGGGCAACGAGTAGGAGAAATGGAAGTTTGGGCTCTAGAAGGTTTTGGTGTTGCTTATATTTTACACGAGATACTTACTTTAAAATCTGATCATATGGACACTCGTGAAAAAATATTTGGTGCCATTTTCAACGGAGAACCAATGCCTAAACCTAGCACTTTTACAGAATCTTTCCGATTGCTCAGTCGAGAACTACGATCTTTAGCTCTAGAATTGAATCATACTATTCTATCTGAGATAGACTTTCAGATAGATAAGAAGGAAGTTTGATCAAAATGAATCAAAATTTATTTTTTATGAGTGACCAGAATAAACACGAACAACTTCAAATTGGATTAGTTTCTCCCGAGCAGATTCTCGCTTGGTCTGAAAGAATATTACCTAATGGAGAAAGAGTCGGACAAGTGACTGCAGAACAGACTTTAGATTATAGAACTTATGAACCAATAAGAGATGGATTATTTTGTGAAAGAATATTTGGACCTAAGAAAAGGGGAGTTTGTGCTTGTGTAAAACCTCCAATGATGGAAAATGAGAAGGAAAACTACGACTCCAATTTTTGTACTCAATGTGGAGTTGAACTTGTTATTGATCCTCGAATTCGAAGATATCGAATGGGATACATTAAACTGGCATGTCCAGTTGTTCATATTTGGTATTTCAAACGACGTCCCAGTTATATCGCGAATCTATTAGATAAAACTCGTAAAGAATTAGAAGACCCAGTATACTGCGATGTGTGACTTGATCACAAGCTCCGATTATACAGATCCATAAGAACTGTCATCCTATTTAATTTAATTGGGATGCCCTTAGCTCTGACACGCCCCTCGGCAAGAGGGGCATGAAGCTCAGAATTAGAAACATGTTGATAAAGAGGAATGAATCTAGGGTTAATATCTTGTATATTATCAAATGAAATTGCTAATTAGACTTCGTAAAAATACTTCTTTTATTAGAAACAAAGAAACAAAATGGAATCCAAAATCTGTTTCATTTTTCTTTTTATTCTAGACCAAAAAGAAGATATGGTTATAGGAGTCTATTCATCGCACATATGCTTCAAATAGTATTGCAACCATCGAAGTAAAACAGAAACCTACAGGATCAATTAATAAAGAGATATAGACAAGTAAATCCCATATGAATTTCAAATAAATTCAAAGTCTTTCACAAAGAAATGTATCGGGAGGAGACTGCTCACTAATTCCATATTTATGTCATAATACGAATTGTAAATAATCGAATTCACTTGGAACTTGAGCAAAGAGTAACTATTTAGTTTTATCACTTGGGAACGAAAACCGTCGGGATACATTACCAGAGAGCAAAAAACATTTTTTTGCATAATGATACATAATCACTTTCCATTTTGGTATAGTTACTTGAGCCGGATGAGAGGAAACTTTCATGTCCGATTCTGAGGGGGGGGAAAAAAGATTGTAAAAACCTATCCAAATGTTTGTATTACTAGGCCCACAGCTAACAAGCCAACTTTATTGCGATTTCAGGGAAAACTTCGTGAATATGAGTATAAATCTTGGGCAAAAGATATTGCTTCTTATCTCTCTTGGGATTTTCCGCTATTTCAAGAGCGAGAAATTGCCACTGGAGGAAAAGCTATCAGAGAACAATTAGCTGGTCTAGATCTGCAAATGATTCTAGATCATTCATATATAGAATGGAAGGAAATAGATACGATAATATCTATATTATTCTCATCGGAGGAGACAGAAAACGAATTTTTGAATCAAGACTGTCCTTTAAAAAAACTATATAATAATATTAAGAAAAAACTTTTTTCACTTCAAATAAGAAAGGATCGTTTGGTTAGACGGATGAAATTTGCTAAATATTTTCTTCAAACAAATGTAGAACCACAATGGATGGTTCTATGCCTATTACCAGTTCTTCCTCCCGACCTGAGGCCAATGTATCAATTAAATGAAGGTGGAGTGATTACTTCGGATCTCAATGAACTTTATCTAAAAGTTATCCGTCGAAATAATAATCTTTTAGAATCCATAGAATGCACTCGTGCATTTCTACTACCAGATTTATTGTTTGATCAAAAGAGATTAGTCCAAAAAGCCGTAGATACACTTCTTGATAACAGTATAGGCGCACAACCGGTGAAAGATAGTAAGGATAGACCTTATAAATCGTTCTCAGATTTCCTACAAGGTAAAGAAGGAAGATTTCGTGAAAGTTTACTTGGAAAACGGGTCGATTATTCAGGTCGTTCTGTTATTGTGGTAGGTCCCCATCTCTCATTATATCAATGTGGATTGCCCCGAGAAATCGCAATAGAACTTTTTCAAGCATTTTTAATTCGTGATCTAGTTGAACGACAGATTGCTCCCAATCTAAGAACTGCTCAATTTTTAATTCGAGATAGGAAACCTATTATATGGAACGTACTTAAACAGACTATCCAAAGACATCCCATATTGTTAAATCGAGCACCCACCTTACACAGATTAGGAATACAAGCATTTCTACCTATTTTAATAGAAGAACGTGCCATTCGGTTGCACCCATTGGTTTGTGCAGGATTTAACGCGGACTTTGACGGAGATCAGATGGCTGTCCACGTACCTTTATCTATGGAAGCTCAAGTAGAAGCTCGTTTACTTATGTTTTCTCATCTCAATCTTATCTCTCCAACTATAGGAGATCCTATTTGTGTACCGACTCAAGATATGCTTCTAGGACTTTATAGATCAACTCTTCAAAAAAACCAGGGCATTTATGAAAATAGGTACCACCCGAATAACTCAAAAAAGAAGATCGTCTCGCCTTCGTTTTATAGCTATGATGATGCACTTAAAGCTTATGAACAAAAACAAATTGATTTAGACAGTCCTTTATGGCTCCGATGGAGGAGAGATATAGATACCTCTATTATTAATTCAGTAAATCGAGAACTTCCTATCGAAGTTCAATACGAATCTTTAGGTACCTTCTACGAAATCTATGATCATTTTCGAATAAGAAAAGGTAGAGTGGGGGAAATACTTAATAAATACATTCGAACAACCATTGGTCGTATTCGTTTTAATCGAGAAATAGAAGAAGCTATAAAAGGCTTGTGGACTTATGATATCCGACAAGAACTGTCACTATTCAGAATTTAATGTTATTCATTTTATGATCCTTTCATTCATGCAGAGATAAGAAGCCTTCGAGCTTAAACCCATTGCTGATTCCTGCTCCCCAACCCAAAATGGGGAGATTTTATTTTATTCAAAATGGGGAGATTTTATTTTATTCAAAATGGAGATATTTTATTCTTATGACACAACCTAAATTCAAAGTGCCCTTTCCTTTTGAAGTGCCCTTTTTTAATAAAGGGATGGATAAATTTGTGATGAAGCACCTTATTAGAAGATTCGTAAATCAATTTGGAATGACATATACATCACATATATTAGATCAACTGAAGATTTTAGGTTTCCAGCAAGCTACCGATGCAGCTATTTCATTAGGAATTGATGATCTTTTAACAACACCAGCTAAACTATGGCTTATCCAAGATGTGCAGCAACAAGGGTTCGCTTCGGAAAGACATCATGATTATGGAAATGTACATGCAGTGGAAAAATTACGTCAATTGATTGAGATATGGCATGCTACCAGTGAATACTTGAAACGAGAAATGAATCCGAATTTTAAGATGACTGATCCTCTTAATCCAGTACATATGATGTCCTTTTCAGGAGCTAGAGGAAGTATATCTCAAGTTCACCAATTAGTAGGTATGAGAGGATTAATGTCAGATCCTCAAGGAAAAATTGTGGATCTACCCATTCAAGGAAATTTACGCGAAGGACTTTCTTTAACAGAATATATTATTTCATGTTACGGTGCTCGTAAAGGAGTTGTAGATACTTCTATACGAACAGCAGATGCTGGATATCTCACACGTAGACTTGTTGAAGTAGTACAACACCTCGTTGTACGTAAAGTAGATTGTGGTACTATCCAAGGTCTTTTTGTCAATCTTATTCAAGATCAAGAAACAATAAAAAATCAATTTGTTCTACAAACACTAATTGGTCGTGTATTAGCAGACGATGTATATATAAACGAAAGATGTATTGCCACGCGCAATGAAGATATTGGGATTAAACTTGCCAATCAATTATATTATTTCCAAATACAACCAATATATATACGAACCCCTTTTACTTGCAAAAGTATATCTTGGATTTGTCAATTATGTTATGGTCGGAATACTACTCATAGTAACTTAATCGAATTAGGAGAAGCAGTCGGCATTATTGCAGGCCAATCAATTGGAGAGCCGGGAACTCAACTAACATTAAGGACTTTTCATACTGGTGGGGTATTTACGGGTGATATTGCAGAACATATACGAGCCCCGTTCACCGGAAAAATGGAATTCAATGAAAATTTAGTTTCTCCTACCCGCACCCGTCATGGGCACCCTGCTTATATATGTCATAATAGTTTAGACGTGACTATTGATAATCAATATGAAGTAAAAAACTTAACGATTCCGCCAGAAAGCTTGCTATTCATTCAGAATAATCAACTCGTGGAATCGGAACAAGTAATTGCCGAGATTCGTGCCAAAAAACCCCCTTTTAAAGAAAAAGTCAAGAAATATATATATTCTGGCCTGACAGGAGAAATGCACTGGAATATCCCTATACAGTCTCATTTAATAGAAAAGACAACTCATTTATGGGTATTATCGGGAGGTATATATGAATCCGCTTTTCAGAAAGATCAAGATCAAGTGGATATTCCAGAACTTCTTCTTCACAAACATAAATCGCTTTCGAATTATTCAGTGGATCAAGTGAAACACGAATCAGTTGATTCAAACTGTTTTGAAAAAGGGAAAAAAATCTTGAATTATCTCGAAACTGATCGAACCATACCTAACAAACATCAAGACTCTATCGATTGCACCATTGAAAATACCAACAATGTATTTCATAACAAATTAGGTAACACTAATTCTTTTTTTTCGAATGATCAAAGTCAATTACTTAGTAAGGGAACTATTCGTTCAGTACCTAATGAGAATAAAAAAGAGAAATCTTTTATCATTCTTTCTCCTTCTGATTTTTTGCAAATCGTTTTGTTTAATGATTTAAAATGCTTAAATACAGTAAAAAAGTCGGATGCAAATAAAAAAATTGCATTGTCAGGTCTCCTGGGTCATTTACATAGTATTGCTAATCATTTTCCATACTCTCATTTGATGACTTATAAAAAAGTATTACTAAATGAACGTTCAATTTCTAACTATGACTCGAATACTTTTCAAGTAGCTAAATGCTATTTTATGGACGAAAAGAGGGGAATTTATAAATTTGATTCATGCAGGAATATTATTTTCAATTTCTTCAATTTGAATTTGTACTTTTCCCTATCCAATTTTTTTGAAAAAACATTTCCAGTAGTCAGCCTTGGACAATTTTTTTGCGAAAGTATATGGATATCCGAAGATAAACAACTCCAAGGATCTGGTCAAATTGTAGTTGTTCGTGAGGAATCTTTCATCATTAGATTAGCTAAACCCTATTTGGGTACTCGAGGAGCAACTCATAATAGTTATTATGGGAAAATTCTTTACGAAGGAGATACATTAATCACTATGTCATACGAAAGATTAAAATCCGATGATATAATTCAAGGTCTTCCTAAAGTTGAACAATTGTCAGAAGCCCGCTCGAATACTTTAATATCGAAAAATCGAAAAAAAAAATTTAAAGAATTGAACAGACACCTGGCAATATTTTTTGGAAACTTTTGGGGGTCATTCACCAGTGTTAGAATAACTATGGAGGATAGTCAGAATCAGTTAGTCAATGAAATTCAAAAGATTTATCGATCCCAGGGGGTACAAATTTCTGATAAACATATAGAAATTATTGTACGCCAAATTACATCGAAAGTTTTAGTTGTAGATGTCGAAAAGTCCGAAAATCAAAATTTTGAAAATGGACTAGATACTGTTTTTTTACCCGGAGAACTCATTGGATTATCACGAGTACAAAGAATGGATCGTGCTCTAGAAAAAAGAATAAACTATCGAACCATTTTATTGGGAATGACAAACGCATCTCTGAATACTCAAAGTTTTCTATCGGAAGCGAGTTTTCAGGAAACTGCTCGGGTCTTAGCTAAATCTGCTCTTCAAGGTCGTATTGATTGGTTGAAGGGCTTGAAGGAAAATGTTATTCTCGGCAGAATGATACCTGTTGGTACTGGATTCAACCCCTCGGAAAAACGGAGTAAAATGGATCCGAGAATGAGGAACAAAAGTATATTTATCAATAAAGTGATAGATTTTTTCTTTGATTATGAATATCAAGTTTTATTGCAAAAACAAAAAAAAAAAGTTCTAAAAAAACTAGTAAAAAGAAAAAAGAAAAAATCAAAACGAGCAGTCAAAAAGTAATTTTTATACAATAAATAAATAAAGAAATCTAACAAATTTACAATATATTATTGTATAAAAATAAAGAAAAAATCAAATGAATACTTGTACCAAGTACGTTACGGCAAGCAATCGAACCCATTCCATGGGAATGTAGATATTCCAGTTCATATTAAAAAGCAGAAAAAGAAAATGACGAAAAAAAATTGGAACATCAATTTGAAAGAGATGGTAAAAGTAGGAGTTCATTTTGGTCATGAAACCAGAAAATGGAATCCTAAAATGGCACCTTACATTTTTAAAGAACGTAAAGATAGTCATATTATAAATTTGACTTATACCGCTCGTTTTTTATCAGAAGCCTGTGATTTTGTGTTTGATGGAGCAAAAAGAGGAAAACAATTTATGATAGTTGGTACAAAACATCAAACAGCTGATGCAGCTAAATTAGCTGCTTTAGCAGCTCGATGTCATTATGTAAATAAAAAATGGTTCGCGGGTATGTTAACTAATTGGTTTACTACAGAAGCAAGACTTGAAAAATTCAAAAATTTAATGAAAAAAAAAAATATGGGAGGATTCGATCAATTTACGAAGAAAGAAGCAGCAATACTCAAGAGAGAATTGAACAAATTGCAAGAAGATCTAGGAGGTATTAGATACATGACAAAATTGCCCGATATTGTAATAATTCTCGATCAAAAAGGAGAATATACTGCTATTCGGGAATGTAGAACTTTGGGTATTCCAACAATTTGCTTAGTTGATACAGATTGTGACCCAGATCTCGTGGATATCCCAATCCCAGCCAATGATGATGGTAGAGGACCAATCCGACTGATCCTAAATAAATTAATTTTAGCAATTCGCACGGGTAGAGCATTGTAATTCTATAAAAAGTGAATTCAAAAAAAAAAAAAGAAAATCTAAAACTAAGTTGGTTACTATTCCCAAATCTTATAGAATAGATTAAGATAAAATATTTGTATAGAAATAAAGAAATCTTCTTAATCAATCAAAAAATCATTCCATTATTTTATTTCGTAGCCTGACTGATGATAGTGAAATAATTGAGGAATCGGTCATTGAACCAAAATAATTTCTTTTTGAAATTCATCTTTATATAGAAAGGGTAATATGGATATTGTACAATTTCCTATTAACACGCTTAATTTTTTCTACGAGATATCCAGTGTGGAAGTAGGTCAGCATTTTTATTGGCAAATAGGGGGGTTCCAAGTTCATGCACAGGTACTTATAACTTCCTGGATTGTAATTGCGGTCTTATTAAGTTCAGCTACTCTAGCTGTTCGAGACCCACAAATCGTTCCGAACGGAGCTCAAAATTTTGTGGAATATGTTCTCGAATTTGTTCGGGACTTGGCTAGAACTCAGATTGGCGAAGAAGAATATGGTCCTTGGGTTTCTTTTATAGGGACCATGTTTCTATTTATCTTTGTTTCTAACTGGGCAGGTGCTCTTTTTCCCTGGGGAATTTTTCAATTACCTCATGGGGAATTAGCCGCACCTACAAATGATATTAATACTACAGTAGCTCTAGCTTTGCTCACATCAGTAGCTTATTTTTATGCAGGTCTTACAAAGAGGGGTTTAGGCTATTTTGGTAAATATATTCAACCAACCCCAATACTTTTACCAATTAACATATTAGAAGATTTTACGAAACCTCTATCACTCAGTTTTCGACTTTTTGGAAATATATTAGCTGACGAATTGGTAGTTGCCGTTCTTGTTTCCTTAGTACCTTTAGTGGTACCTATACCTGTAATGTTCCTAGGATTATTTACAAGTGGCATTCAAGCTCTAATCTTTGCAACTCTAGCCGCAGCTTATATAGGCGAATCCATGGAGGGTCATCATTAATTTCATTAATTGGACTCAGTCTTTTAATTCATAATAATTTGATATATATATATAAAATGAAATGTTCTTTCGATTTTGATTCTCCCTTATATAGTCATAAATGAAAATACTTAATCTCTAAGATCTTAGTAGAAAGATTAAGGATCACTAATCCCGTCGATAAAATCGATAGATAGAATAGATCATATTTGTAGATTCATATCTACATAATAAGATGAATAGGTTTACTAATGTGAATTAGTCTAGTAAACTATGTATGTACCCCGGTTTAGAACAATTACTCGAAGGGATACATACATTTTATGTACATAGTTTGTATTATGTTCTATATATATGCATATATGACCTATATAGACTCATATATATATAGAAATTTAGAGACAGAATATTTCATTTTTTAAATGAAATAAAAAAAATCTGTCTCTATTTCATCTTAAAAAAAGAATATAATAGTAATAAAATAATTTTGTAATACCATTTTGTTGGATCGGAATTTAGTTGTTTTCAAAGAAAAGAAATTGTTCTCTAGTTGAACGTGAACAATCAAATCAATAGATAAAACTATCATATTATCCATCATTTATTAATCTAAGAGGAGATTACCATGAATCCTTTGATTTCTGCTGCTTCCGTTATTGCTGCTGGATTATCCGTAGGCCTTGCTTCTATTGGACCTGGCATTGGTCAAGGCACTGCTGCGGGACAAGCTGTTGAAGGTATTGCGAGACAACCGGAGGCGGAGGGTAAAATACGAGGTACCTTACTACTAAGTTTAGCTTTTATGGAAGCTTTAACTATTTATGGATTAGTTGTAGCTCTAGCACTTTTATTTGCTAATCCATTTGTTTGATCTCGGAGACCAAAATCCGTATCCTTCGGCCCCTCTCTATCAATTTTCTTGTTCAGACAATAGGGGAGGGGCTGGTCCAAAATAATGGACTTATACTTGGTCAGAAAGACTTGCGACACTCGAAGAAGTAGATAGATCGAGCAAAGTTTTTTTTTTTTTTATTATATCCTTATTTATCGTTATGCGGGACCTGGGACTTACTAAGTACTCGGAATCTGCTTATCCAGCCAGAATATCGAGTCGGAGAAAAAACTTTGTAAAAGTATCCTTATCTATGAGGGGAGAGCGTATGAAAAATGTAACTGATTCTTTCATTTCCCTAATTTATTTATCCTCCGCTGAGGGTTTCAGGTTAAATACCAATATTTTAGAAACAAATATAATAAATCTCAGTGTGGTGCTTGGTGTACTGATCTATTTCGGAAAGGGAGTGTGTGCGAGTTGTATATTTGAATAATCTAGCTGGATCCAACCAACTGCATTTTGTAGATAGAAAAGTGCATGATCTCAACGAATTACTTCTAAAAGGGAAAAAATAAATATGGAAGAACTATAGCATTTCGTAATTGATTGGGAAATTTTTTGACCAATCCTAACCAACAAGAGAAAATCTTTAGAATGGTTAAAGCTAAACTGCTTGAAGTCCAAGCACAACTGGGTACTCTTTCCACCGCTGTGCTAATATGAGATGGGTTCAAAGGCATAGTTGGAGGTTGATCCGATATATAACATTCATATTAATGGAATTATTCAATCTATCTACTGAAAAATAGTCCTAATCTCCCATCCAATTTTTTGGGTTTAAATGCGGAACCGACGACCTACACAAAAGCGAATTTATTCAAGAAAAAGTAAAGAGGAAATACGAAAAGAAAAAACAACAACTCAGTTGATAATAAAAAAACCCTTTTGGCAAAAGAGCCCTTCGTAGATTTCGGTCTTTGATAGATTGATCTTATTTTTACATAATATGAACGAAAAGGGTAGGCTTGGTAAAAAAAGCCGAGCGGGAAAGCCGAATGAATCGAAAGGTTCGTGTTCGGTTTGGGAAGAGATTATTCGTTCAACTTATGAATAAATAATCTACTTTCATTAAGTAATTTATTAGATAACCGTAAACAGAAAATATTGAGTACTATTCAGAATTCTGAAGAACTATGTAAAGGAGCTGCTAATCAGCTTGAGCAAGCCCGGGCTCGCTTACGGGAAGTAGAAATGCGAGCGCGCGAAATTCGGATAAATGGGTACTCTCAAATAGAACAAGAAAAAAAGGATCTTATCAATCTTGCTTCTGTTAATTTGAAACAATTAGAAAATTTAAAGAATGAAACCATTCACTTTGAACAACAAAGAGTAATTGAACAGGTTCGACAACAAATTTATAACCAAGCTGTCCAAAGAGCTCTAGGAACTCTGAATAATCGTTTGAATAGCGAGTTACATTTACGTACGATCGAGCATAATATCGACCTGCTCCTAGCCATGAAAAACATAACTGATTAACGTTATATATATTATTCAAATTCAAATCTCTAGATTATATATACTAGGTCTTATTTTTCAAAAGAGAATTAACTAGTGTTAATGGTAACTATTCGACCCGATGAAATCAGTAGTATGATACGTAAACAGATTGAACAATATAATAACGAGGTCAAAGTTGTTAATATTGGCACTGTACTTCAAGTAGGAGATGGCATTGCTCGTATTCATGGTCTTGATAAAGTAATGGCAGGGGAATTAGTAGAATTTGTAGATGGTACAGTAGGTATTGCCCTAAATCTAGAATCAGATAATGTTGGAGCTGTATTAATGGGTGATGGCTTGATGATACAAGAGGGTAGTTCCGTGAGAGCAACAGGAAAAATTGCTCAGATACCAGTAAGTGATGCTTATTTGGGTCGAGTTGTAAATGCGCTAGCTCGACCTATTGATGGTAAGGGGAAGATCTCATCTTCTGAATCTCGATTGATCGAATCTCCCGCCCCAGGTATTATTTCAAGACGTTCTGTATATGAACCTCTTCAAACGGGTCTTATTGCTATTGATTCTATGATCCCTATAGGACGCGGTCAGCGAGAATTGATTATTGGGGACAGACAGACCGGTAAGACGGCAGTAGCTACAGATACGATTATAAATCAAAAAAATCAGAATGTAATATGTGTTTATGTCGCTATTGGTCAAAAAGCTTCTTCCGTAGCTCAGGTAGTTAATACGTTCCAAGAACGCGGCGCAATGGAGTATACCATTGTGGTAGCGGAAACTGCAGATTCTCCTGCTACATTACAATATCTTGCTCCTTATACAGGAGCAGCTTTAGCCGAATACTTTATGTATAAAGAACAACATACATTAATCATTTATGATGATCTTTCCAAACAAGCACAAGCTTATCGACAAATGTCTCTTCTATTAAGAAGACCACCTGGCCGGGAAGCTTATCCAGGAGATGTTTTCTATTTACATTCTCGTTTATTAGAAAGAGCAGCTAAATTAAATTCTCAGTTAGGTGGAGGGAGTTTGACTGCTTTACCAATAGTTGAGACTCAAGCTGGAGATGTCTCAGCTTATATTCCCACTAACGTAATTTCCATTACCGACGGACAAATCTTCTTGTCAGCTGATCTATTCAATGCAGGAATTCAACCTGCCATTAATGTTGGTCTTTCCGTATCTAGAGTAGGATCTGCAGCTCAGATGAAAGCTATGAAACAAGTAGCTGGAAAATTAAAATTAGAATTAGCTCAACTTGCAGAGTTAGAAGCTTTTGCACAATTCGCTTCTGATCTTGATAAAGCTACGCAAGATCAATTGGCAAGAGGTCAACGATTACGCGAGTTGCTCAAACAATCTCAATCAGATCCTTTGACAGTGGAAGAACAAATAGCTATGATTTATACCGGAACGAATGGATATCTAGATGTATTAGATATCGTACAAGTCAAAAAATTTATTCTTAAGTTGCGCGAGTATTTAGTAAAAAATAAACCCCAGTTTGGAGAAATTATACGTTCTACTGGGACATTCACGGAACAAGCAGAAGATCTCTTAAAAGAAGCTATTCAAGAAAATATCCAACTTTTTCTTATGCTCAGAATAGGATAAAAGAGCTTAATAATCACATTTACAAAGCATAATGAATTCTTACGTCCAATAGGATTTGAACCTATACCTAAGGTTTAGAAGACCTCTGTCCTATCCATTAGACGATGGACGCTTTATTTTCATTATTCCTTGAAATACTTTATCGATCGGGGTATGATTTTTTCTCCATCCACAACGAGATTCGGGAACGAAAGAGAAAGGATAGATAGGTAACATGGGCATGAAAAAACATTTTGAATAAGGAATATGAATGAGCGGATAGCGGGAATCGAACCCGCATCGTTAGCTTGGAAGGCTAGGGGTTATAGTCGACGTTGATTAACGCCTCTAATTCAGAACCGAACATGAAAATTTCATTTCATTCGGCTCCTCCATGAGAGAGAGATAGAAAGGGGGGTCTAATGAAAAACGATTATTCACATAATACATAAATATTTTTGCTCTGCTCCATAACATCTATGTTAGTTTAGATGTAGTTCTTTCCTCTTAACTTCAGGTGAACAATCTGAAATAGAAAATACCTATTCACTTGATAGATGATCCCTATAGAAAAATAAGATTGAAGAATATTGGACTCAAAAATCTTTCTAATTACTTCGTTCCCTATTTCTACTGATTGCGATCCTAGAGGAAATCAAATTTCACCGAGCTCAAACAAAATCACGGTGACTAAAGTAAACCAAAGTCACTGTTATCTAGCTATTTGACTTCAACTTTTGCTATTCTAGCAGTTGAACATTTAGTTACGATGAAAAAGAATCTTTTGATATCCATGGATCGTTGATTGATCCGATTAGATCGATCGGTCTAATCCTTGAAAATATTCTACATTCTGTTTCGCCATCTTGGATGGAATAGAAAATATGGTCATTTTATCATTCCAAATTCAAATTACGAGAATGCGCACAATTCCTTTCCTAAATCAGGGTATTCATAGGAGAGGTTTAGAACCTCTATAGAAATAGAGTTTTTTTAAACTATAGACGAGAGTTGAAAGATCCTTCAACTCTGTTGAATATAATGATAGAACGAATCACACTTTTACCACTAAACTATACCCGCCACAATTTCATTGTATCATACAGATCGATTTTTTGTCCAATAGGGAAAAGAAAAAAGTAATTATTAAGTAAATCGAGAACTTTTTAGATTCTAATAAGACAAGTTCCTATCATCATATTTTCCTATTCCTGAAAATTCAATAGCAGATGGTTTCTTTTCACTCTGTCCCTTACCTTATTGTTTTGTTTTTACTCTTGCAAGAATAATCCTTAATCCATATTATAAGTAATACCCTATTATTAGTATGATTTTATTTAGTAACTATTATCATTATCATTATATATATAGTTGTTATGCTTATTAAACACATTCCTTAGAATTGTTCAAGTAATTTTGAATTAGTTTTTCTTTATGACTGATATAGAAAATAAAAATGATCCACTCTTAGTCTTTGAAATCTCTTTTTTACCCTTCCAATATGATCTATCCATTTTCAATCTAGAACATCTCATCCAGATTAGAACCTGAAACAGTTGGAATTATTAAAAAAAAAAAAAAATAGAAGTGCTTATCTATTATCTTATAATATATATAATACAAAAAAGGAAATAAAGAAATGATATCACAAGGTCAAATTTTGATAGCCCTTTTTATTGCTTTTACTTTTATAACAATTATTTTAGCTTTCAGATTAGGTAGAGCACTGTATTCTTCATAATTTGGTCAATTATTCCTTATCTAGGAAAGATAATGGCCTGGCCAGATACTGGCCGGGCTAGAGAAAGCGAAAAATTGTTTGGAACGGAATAAAGAAATAGAATTGGATTCTCACAAATGTTGGTCTTTTTTGAGTGAAATGCTCTATTCATTTTAGATCTGCCATCTAGGAGAGATGGCTGAGCGGACTAAAGCGGTGGATTGCTAATCCGTTGTACAAACTATTTGTACCGAGGGTTCGAATCCCTCTCTCTCCGTTCAGTCACTTGAGATGACTCCTTAATCTTTTTTCATCACTATTCTTTACGCCCAGGATTTCGTCCTGGATCGTTTGATAGGAATCCAAAGATAAAGAGAGAAACAAAAAATATCACTACTGTGTAAACGAACAGCTTAAGAGTAAGCATTATGTAATCTCCGAGATTCTTATTAGAAGGAATAGATTATCAATTTTTGTATCATATATTGGCATTGGCCGAGCAAAGAAAAAAAGCAGATTCAAAATTGAATCTATTCTGTTTCTCTTTTCTTCTTTGCTCGGAATTGAACAGGATAAATAGGAATTCGAGTACTAATTAAACTATCCTAAACTTGTTTCAGAATAAAATTTGGAATCAATAGATCAATTATCATCCTTACTCGTTCTTTAGAATAAATATAAAAGATATGTCCTCTATTAAATAAAAATTACATATTCTAATCACTAGCTAATCACCCAAACTGCAACTGTGATGCAGTTGATATTGACTAAAGGTATTTTGATCTGTTGAGAATAGATGTATAACAAAATAAAAATCAGAAGAAGGAAAAAGAGTTTTACATCAATTTGGTTAATGAAAATGATCCAGTTAGAATGTAACTATTCTAACTATCTAACTAATAAAATGAGAGAAAAAACATATGTTTTTTCGTATCAAGTGAATACAAACAAAAATCAATAAAAACTTTTTGTAGGATTATCGTTATCGAAAACTTACGGCAGCTTGCCAAGCAAAAGCTAATAAAAAAAAGAACAGAGGGATAATTGGCATTATATTAACAATTGGATCAAAAATCGCATAAGCTTCAGGCAATTTGGCAAAAAAGGGATTATTCAAATGAAAAGCGGCATCGTCTAGACAAATATGGAAGTTGAGGATAACTGACATTTTGATTCTCCGATGAATAAAAATGATGTAAAGATCCAAAAGTATTTGGCCAATAAATCGAATTTTTTTGGCAAGATTCAACTTTTAGTCTTCGAGTTGGAAGGGATCATTTCTTCATATAATATTTTACCTATTCTGATAGAGAATGACCAATGAATGTATATTCTTGTTTCTTTTTAGGTTCCCCTATAGTTAGATATCTTATTAACTCAAGAATCTATGCCCCTTCGGTTTTTCTATGCATAATTGCATAACAACAGAAAAGAATGAATTAAAATGAAATATTGCATCAATTTATATGAATTGATTAAAATAAAACAATAATGGGGCGTGGCCAAGCGGTAAGGCAGCAGGTTTTGGTCCTGTTATTTCGAAGGTTCGAATCCTTCCGTCCCAGGTGGAACAGTATTATTGGAAAAAAAGAAGACTATACTTATAGAACGGAAATATGATTTCAATAAGATCTAAATAAAGAAAGGGATATTTTTGCGGTGTAGGATGGGAATACAGATCAAATTGAGATAGAGATAAAGTGAAATTAGCCTATTGGATGTATGCTGGTCCTGCTCATATTGGAACCCTACGAGTAGCTAGTTCTTTCAAAAATGTGCATGCTATTATGCACGCTCCTCTAGGAGATGATTATTTTAATGTAATGCGTTCTATGTTAGAACGCGAAAGAGATTTTACTGCCGCAACTGCTAGCATAGTAGATCGTCACGTACTAGCACGTGGATCTCAAGAAAGAGTTGTGGATAATATTCTCCGGAAAGATCAGGAGGAACATCCTGATCTTATCATATTGACACCTACATGTACCTCTAGTATTTTGCAAGAAGATTTACATAACTTTGTGAATAGAGCATCCATAATTTCTCATTCCGACGTAATTTTTGCAGATGTTGATCATTATCAAGTAAATGAAATTCAAGCAGCGGATAGAACTTTAGAACAGGTAGTTCGATATTATTTAGATAGATGTCATAGACAAGAAAAATGGGATCAATTTCTAACTGATGCGCCTTCTGTCAATATAATTGGAATTTTTACATTGGGTTTTCATAATCAACATGATTGTCGTGAATTAAGACGTTTATTACGAGATCTGGACATCGAAATTAATCAAATAATTCCTGAAGGAGGATCTGTAGAAGATCTTCAAAATTTGCCAAAAGCTTGGTTCAATTTAATTCCTTATCGTGAAGTAGGCTTAATGACAGCGGTGTATTTAAATAAAGAATATGGGATGCCTTACATATCTACAGCTCCCATGGGAGCTGTAGATATGGCGGAGTGGATCCGCCAGATTCAAAAAAATGTGAATACGTTGACTCTTAGTTCATCGAATAAAAGAGTGGATTATGAACCTTATATCGACGGACAAACTCGATTTGTTTCCCAAGCTGCTTGGTTTTCAAGATCTATTGATTGTCAGAATTTGACGGGTAAAGAAACAGTTGTTTTTGGTGATACAACTCATGCTGCTTCAATCACTAAGATACTTGTTCGAGAAATGGGGATTCGTGTCAGTTGTGCAGGTACTTATTGCAAACACGATGCGGAATGGTTCAAAGAGCAAATTCAAGGTTTCTGCGATGAAATACTGATCACAGATGATCATGCTGAGGTAGGAGATATGATCGCTCACATGGAACCATCTGCAATATTTGGTACTCAAATGGAACGTCATATTGGTAAACGTCTTGATATTCCGTGTGGAGTTATTTCTGCACCAGTTCATATACAAAACTTTCCTTTGGGATACCGACCTTTTTTAGGTTACGAAGGTACTAATCAAATAGCCGATCTAATTTATAACTCATTTGCTCTGGGTATGGAGGACCATCTTTTAGATATTTTTGGTGGTCATGATACTAAAGAAATAATATCCAAATCATTGTCTACGGATATAGGCCTAATTTGGAATCCTGAAAGTCGACTAGAATTAAGTAAAATTCCTCGTTTTGCCAGAGAAAAGGTGGAAAGAAATACTGAAAAATTTGCACGACAAAAGGGGATTGAAACCATTACTGTCGAAGTAATGTACGCAGCTAAAGAAGCATTGAATACCTAGCTAACTAAAGCAATTAATTCTATATCATTAGAAAAAAGTCTATTGTATAATTAGAAAAAATCTATTGTAGAAATTGAGTGAATGACTATTCATAATTACATATCCATTTTGGATCGGATGAGAGATCTATCTGTATGATAAAAATTCGTTTAAAACGATGTGGTAAAAAGCAACGTGTGACTTGAACGACATGATTAGTTCTGTGGATTATGACATCCGCCATTTTGACTCGAAGATGCTCTTAGCTCAACATTTATTGCAAAAGATATATTTGAATAATGGAGCTTGGTATCAACTTTTTTTCAGTTGGGGGCAGAATCTAGGGTTAATGTAAATTAAGTCAATGAGCTACCTATCGAATTTGACGTTAAGTCTCGAAGGGAAGAGCTCTTCAGGAATTGGGTTCAATCAATAAGAATGAAACTTGTTTAATTTATAGTGCTATTGTATATTTTCTCAAATTAGGAACTCAACTTACAGAAACTGTTCATGGTATTTTTCTGCAAAAATTGATCGTTTTAAACGCGCTTTAAATTTATTAAAAAGGAGGGCATTCTAAATAATGCGTCTACGCCTAGCTTTGGATCATATAAAATTCAGTTATTATATCAATTTTGTATCGTGGTTGTTTTATTATTATCCATTTATATTTATTTTATTATATCTTCATTTCATGTATTTTTTGCCCCTGCGATCTTATATAGGGAAGCACATAAGGAATTTTGTTAAGCGGCTATTAAACGGAAGAAGAAGAAGAAGAAGAAATGAAGAAGATTATTTCTAATTCTTTTTCATCTTAATGTAGTGCCAATCCAACAATCCTTCTCAACATTGATTGACAATAGCATATTTTTTGAGTATAATAAATCCGCCATTTCTTTTTTGAATGGTGAATTCGTTTAACGGATCAGAAATAAACTGATCCGTAAAGATCACTTTATTTGATTAAGAAATGATAAAGTTCGATTAGATTATTATATCTTTGATTATTTAAAGGTTCTATTTCTGTCGTTCAATCAGAACGATTGTTCAAATATCGATTCAATCAAGTAACTGCGTATTCTACTTCGACTGTATCTATTCAAATAAGGGTTGCTAACTCAATGGTAGAGTACTCGGCTTTTAAGTGCGACTATGGTCTTTTACATGTTCTGATGAACTACTCAATTCGTCTATACCATCGGTAAAATTAGTAAGACTACGACTGATCCTGAAAAGTAAATAAAATGGAAAAAGCAGCATGTCGTTCTAAGAATCTCGACTTTCTTTTTTGATCAGAAGCGGATTTGATCCAAGGAATTCAATGCATAATCATAAATAATATGTAAATATTATTTACATGTATATATAATTTGAACAAATGGATTTATTTTGAAATAAGATCAAATAAATTCGAGAGTGCGAGTGATTAAGTCAAGTGAGTCAATGGATAAAGCTGGATGGCTTGAATCATAAGTAAAACCAGAAGAACGAGCTTCTGTTCCTCATTTTAACGAGGAATTCCCTTTACTAATCGGAAGTTAAAAGCCTTTTAGTAACCGATAAAGGAAGTTTTTCCCTGTAGTCAATCAGGGTTTTCTACATTCACAATGAGTCCTAAGTACTCGAAAACAAATGTGTAAGAGAAATAGTGTACTGACCATGTTAATTGTATTCCATGAGTCAGGAGAGCGATCGGACTGCCAAAATAAGAAATTTTCGTTCTTCCTCATGACGAATGAAGATCTATGCGAAGAAAATTATCTATCAGATAGTTTCTATTATGTTCCAACTAGATCGCACCATGTATTATCTAATCCAAGAGGTTATTCTTGGGTCCGGGGGTTTTAAAAAATGGATGAATTCCAAAGAAATTCAAACAAACATCGATCTTGGCAACAATTCTTTTTATATCCGCTTTTTTTTCGGGAAGATCTTTACGCAATTGCTCATTATCATCATTTAGATAGATCTGGTTCCTCCGAACCAACGGAAATTCTAGTTTCTAATTTTTTTAGTTTTCTAACTGTAAAACGTTCAATACGTCGGATACGTAAACAGAATAATTATTCAATTAGTTTATTGGGGAATTCCGATTCAAATCAATTGATTGAATACAATAAGAATTTTTCTTTTAAATCGATACTAGAAGGTTTTACAATTGTCTTGGAAGTTTCGTTCGCAATGCGATCAAAACATTTCATAAAAGGAATGGATGGATGGAATAGTCTCCGATCCATCCATTGCATATTTCCTTTTATGGAGGCTAAATTACCACATTCCAATTATATATCAGATATACGAGTGCCCTACTCAATTCATCCGGAAATTTTGGTTCGAATTTTTCGTCGCTGGATCCGAGATGTTCCTTCTTTGCATTTATTACGATCAATTCTCCATGAATGGAAAAATAGTTTTAATCGAGAAAATTTGCAGAAAGCTCTGATTACACAGAGAGAAAATACGAGGTTCTCCCTGTTCCTTTGGAATTCTTATGTGTATGAATGCGAATCGTTTTTAATTCCTCTTATTAAACGAATTTTGAATTCACAATCATTGTTATATGGATCTTTTCCCGATCGAACTCATTTTGAGAAAAAGATCAAAGATATTGTTCTATTTCCTCCTCATAAAATTTCAACAAAAAAGATCTGGTTGCTAAAGGATTCTTTCATCCATTATGTGAGATATGGAGAAAGATCCCTTATAGCTCTAAAGGGTACGCACCTTCAAGTGAAAAAATGTAGATATCATCTGTTTCATTTTTGGCAATACTATTTTCATCTTTGGTTTCAACCATATAGGATATGCAGTCTGGAATTATCCAAGACTTCTTTTTCTTTTTTAGGTTTTTTTATGCATGTTAAAATGAGACCTCTCGTGGTTAGAGCCAAAATGCTAGATGATTTATTCATTACCGATCTGATTACCAATGAATTAAACTCAACAGCTCCGATTAGATCAATTCTTTTTTCTTTGGCTAAAGAAAAGTTTTGTGACATCTCAGGGTGGCCAATTAGTAAATTGTCTTGGACCAGTCTATCAGATGATGATATCCTCGATCGATTCGATCGAATTTGTATAAATCTTTTTCATTACTACAGTGGATCGATCAATCAAGATGGTTTATATCATATAAAGTATATACTTCTCCTTTCATGTGCTAAAACTTTGGCCTGTAAACATAAAAGTACGATACGTGTAGTTCGAGAACAATTAGGTTCGGAACTCTTTACAAAATCGTTTTCAAAAGAAAGAGAATTCATTTCTTCGTCCTTTTCAAAAACTCGTTCACAGAGAGAACGAATTTGGAATTTAGAAATTAGCCAGATAAACCCCCTGGCTAATTTCTGGCAAAAGATGCAGAATAAACAAATAGAAAACTGATTTTGACCAATGAAATGCTTATTGAGCAATTGCCAGGATCAATTTATGATCCTATAGATCTTTTCCACCCGGAAATCCAACCAAATGATTGATCAAATCAATACATGGAGAAAGCCGTGTGCAATGAAAATTGCAAGCACGGTTTGGGGAGAGATTTCTTGCTCTTATTAAAAAGAGCAGATAATCCACTCCATCCGATGAGCTCCGGGTTCAAGTCCCGGGCAACCCAGAGTACCAGAATTTAGCACCTAAAGGTATTTTTGTCTACTTATTCTGGATCCAATTCAATGTTATCCATTGCTCTTAACAAGCAAGAAAGGTAACATCCCACTATTCGGGAATCATCCTTAAGAAATGATAAGGTCTTTCGAAATAGTTTTCTCTAATCACATTTCACTTCAAGGTAATCAATATTATTACCTTGAATCATAAAGAAAGAAGGAATGCTAATAGAGCGCATTAATACCGGTATTAATGCGCTCTACGGATGCTATTGAAAAGCATTGCAATATATGTGCATATAGTTTATGGAAGAGGATACTATGAATTTTATGAATATTCATAAAGATGTCAAAATTATTGGTTGACATACAGATATGAATCATATTATACTGTTGAATAACAAGCCTTATGTGTATGCTTGGGAGCTTCTAATGATTAAATAAACCAAGTTATAACCATGACCGCAATTCTAGAAAGACGCGAAAGCGCAAGCCTATGGAATCGTTTTTGCGATTGGATCACTAGCACTGAAAACCGTCTTTACATTGGATGGTTTGGTGTCTTGATGATTCCTACCCTATTGACTGCAACCTCTGTATTCATTATCGCTTTCATTGCAGCTCCTCCAGTAGATATTGATGGTATTCGTGAACCTGTTTCCGGTTCTCTTCTTTATGGAAACAATATTATTTCTGGTGCTATTATTCCTACCTCTGCAGCCATCGGTCTGCATTTCTATCCCATCTGGGAAGCAGCTTCTGTTGATGAATGGCTATACAACGGTGGTCCGTATGAGCTAATCGTTCTACACTTCCTACTTGGTGTAGCTTGCTATATGGGTCGTGAGTGGGAGCTTAGCTTCCGTCTAGGTATGCGTCCTTGGATTGCTGTTGCATATTCAGCTCCAGTAGCAGCAGCTACTGCTGTTTTCTTGATTTACCCTATTGGTCAAGGAAGCTTCTCTGATGGTATGCCTCTAGGAATCTCTGGTACTTTCAATTTCATGATTGTATTCCAGGCTGAACACAATATCCTTATGCATCCATTTCACATGTTAGGTGTAGCTGGCGTATTCGGCGGCTCTCTATTTAGTGCTATGCATGGTTCTTTGGTAACTTCGAGTTTGATCAGGGAAACTACCGAAAATGAGTCTGCTAATGCAGGTTACAAATTTGGTCAAGAAGAAGAAACCTACAATATTGTAGCTGCTCACGGTTATTTCGGCCGATTGATCTTCCAATATGCTAGTTTCAACAACTCCCGTTCTCTACATTTCTTTTTAGCTGCTTGGCCAGTAGTAGGTATCTGGTTTACTGCTTTGGGCATCAGCACTATGGCTTTCAACTTAAATGGATTCAATTTCAACCAATCTGTTGTTGACAGTCAAGGTCGTGTAATTAACACTTGGGCCGATATCATTAATCGTGCTAACCTTGGTATGGAAGTTATGCACGAACGTAACGCTCACAACTTCCCTCTGGATCTAGCTGCTGTTGAAGCTAATTCTATAGACGGCTAA